TGTATCTATTCTTATGGTTAAAGATGAATTATATTCTAAACGTCTAAATTCAGTAATAATTAATGATAAAAATATTAGTAAGCGTTTAACATTACTTGTTAACTTAAAAATCAATGAATCTCAATTGTCCGGGAAATTTTATAAATATTGTTTTGCTATATTAAAAACGCGTCTATATGTTAAGTTTCTTAATTTAGATTATTAGGTAAGTAGTTTTTGGACCTCTTAAAAATCAAGAGGTCCAAAAACTACTTACCTAATAATCTAAATTAAGAAGAATTAAATACGCAAAACTAATGCCTCCAAAAGAACCAATAAAAAATCCAGAAGTGAATTGGTTCCAATTTTTACCACTCAATAAATCATTTTTATTAATAACCTCAGATTCTTGAAAAGTTACTTTTCCATACATAGCTAAGCAAACAGTTAGTATTGTTACTAAAGCTACAGACGATAGAAACCCAATTAGAAGTGAAATTTCAGATGCTCTTAATGGTCCTAATTTTTCAAAAGGTCCTAGTAATAAATAACCATGTGCCATACCAATTTCTAACCCTCGTAAAAGAGGAGATAGTCCTTTTCTATAAGCTGGTAAACTGCCTAAATAAGCTTTTGTTGCTGCTGATGAAGTGACTGGTGTTGATAAGTGCCCAACCGAAGGGTCATCGTTGTAAGGTTTAATAAAACTTGTCATAAGTATTTTGTAAAACTTTATTATATAAAAATATTTATATCTTTTTAAAAGAGAATAATTTAGGATTCCAGTGAATGAGAAATTTTATTTTTTGAACCAGTTGAGCCAATTAAATTAGTGTATTTTTTGGTTTTAGATATATAATAGTATATTATATCATTTTTTATAATTTTTAGCCAAGGAAAAAAAATGAGTCTTCTTATCGATTACGTTTTATTGTTAGGTATCGCCTTTGTACTTGCATCTGGTTTGTTTTTAGGCCTTAAAGGAATTAAATTAATTTAATTTTTTTTAGTTTTGTTAATATTTAAATTAAATTTAGAATTTTAGTCTAAACATTTATAAATTCTATACTGTTAAGAAAAGAAAGAAAGAATTATGAGTACTGAGAAAATTAATAACTTATTAAAACGTGATATTGTGGTTGGTTCTAGACGTTTTAGCAATTATTTTTGGACATTTATTTTATTTTTTGGGGGATTAGGCTTTTTACTTACAGGTATTTCAAGTTATTTTCAAAAAAATTTATTATTTTTTATTAACTCAACAGAATTATCCTTTTTACCTCAAGGGCTGGTTATGACATTCTATGGAGTTGTTGCTATAAGTTTAAGTATATACATTGGGCTTACAGTTTTTTGGGATGTCGGTAGTGGGTATAATGAATTTGATAAGCAAAATGAATTGATTAGAATAGTAAGACGTGGATTCCCAGGAAAAAATCGTCAGATATTATTAGTATATGCATTCAAAAATATTAAAAGTATTAAATTAAATATACAAGATGGTATTAATCCTAAACGTGTTATTTATTTATGTACAAAGGATCAACGAGAAATTCCACTAACACCTGTGGAACAACCAAGGTCTTTAGAGATTTTGGAAAATGAAGCATCTGAATTAGCAAGATTTTTAAATATTAATCTAGAAGGACTTTAATTTATTAAAATTAGTCTAGATAATATTTATTTTTAAACTACTTATTTATTTATTTATCTTTTAGTTAGAATAAAACTAATAAACATAAATAAATTATATTATAGTAGGTTATAAGTGCGAGCATAGTTTAGTGGTAAAACCATAGCCTTCCAAGCTATTGATGCGAGTTCGATTCTCGCTGCTCGCTAACAAGAAAAATTTCCACTTAAAAACTTTTTAACCTAATGATACTTTGCGAAAAAAATAAGATTTTAATAGGAATGAGAAATAACTTTGTTATACTTATAAACAAGAAAGGTATAATATATTTTTATAAAATGGAGAAAGTTTTAAAATGTCTGGTGGTTCAACAGGGGAACGTCCTTTTTCTGATATCATAACAAGTGTACGCTATTGGATTATTCATAGTATTACAATTCCTTCTTTATTTATTTCTGGTTGGTTATTTATAAGTACTGGTTTAGCCTATGATGTTTTTGGAACTCCTAGACCTAATGAATACTTTACACAGGACAGACAACAAGTTCCGTTAGTAAATGATAGATTTAGTGCTAAGCAAGAATTAGAAGACTTAACAAGAGGATTATAAAAAAATATATAAAATTTAGGAGACATACGTGACTAGAAATACAAATCAACCTGTAGCTTACCCTATTTTTACTTTTCGTTGGCTTGCTATACATGGTTTAGCTGTTCCAACGATATTCTTTATAGGTGCAATTACATCAATGCAATTTATCCAACGATAGGAGTTTATTCAATGACAGGTCCAAATCCTAATAAGCAAGAAGTTGAAATAAGTCGTACATCTTTATACTGGGGTTTATTATTATTTTTCATATTAGCAGTACTTTTCTCTAGTTATTTCTTTAACTAAAGAATTTTGTAATTACTAGGTAGAATTTTTATAAGGTTAAGAAAAGATATAGGAGCAAGAGAATATTATGGCAGGAACAGGAAGAATACCACTTTGGTTAGTCGCATTAGTTGGTGGCCTAGGAGTTATAGTCGTTGTCGGTACTTTTATTTTTGGTTCTTATTCTGGGTTAGGGTCTTCACTTTAACAATCAATTACTACGAGCTTATTATTTATCTACATTGAAAAAGACACTATTGAATAACTTTCGAAATTTCCAAGGTTCTCTAGAGAACCTTGGAAATTTCGAAAGTTATTCAATAGTGTCTTTTTCAATGTAGATAAATAATAGGCCCATAGCAACGGCAGGAAAAACTAGCCCAACTAAAGGAACTAAAATTGAAGGTAAATAATTAATTAACATAATATATTTTATTAATAAATTTTGTAGTAAACGATACTAACACATAGATTTAAGATTAAATTTAAACTATACAAATGCATTCAACAAAGAGTGAAAATTTTTATAATCGTCTAAAAGAAATGCATAACTTTGCAGAAATCTACGCTAAACAAACTAATACCTTTTTTTGCTTAGACCCTTCAATAACTTCTGTAATTATTACAGGGTTAGCTACTTATAAAGATAATTATGGAGTTCCGTTATGTCCTTGTAGAAATTTTCGTAGTGAAAAAGCTGAAATTGAACTAAATTATTGGGTTTGCCCTTGTGTTTCAATGCGTGAACGGAAAGAATGTCATTGCAAATTATTTGTACAACCTAATGACTCAAGCGCCTCAGAAACTCAAAAAATTAGCCTAGATACTATTTATAAAAATTTATAAATCAGCTTTTTTTGCTATAAAAATAATAAGTGGGCCTGATACAATAATTAGTGTTGCAGTAATTACTTGACCAATAACTTGCCAATTCATATGATTGTTCTCCTGAATAATTATCTAGGTATTTTTGCATACATAAAAATGGAAGTACTTATTAATAATACTTATTTAAATCCACAAGACTAAAAAATCATTTATTAATACTTTTATTATAATTCAAACTAAGAAATAAAATAAAAAATAAGATATTTATTTTTATTTTTATTTTTTCACAAAAGTACCTTAATTATTTATCAACATTTTAAGTTAAGTATTGAAAACCAAGTTTAATAAATTATTGACAAATAGAAATTTTTTCTTAAAAAATTCTCTGTTTAAAATCTTTAATCATATTAACTACTAAATTTATAAACAATCAATAAATATTTTTACTAAGGAGTAAAGAGTATATGGAAACAGTAAAAAGCTTAGAAAATTTGTCTTTAGAAAAAAATTTAAACTTAAAACAAGTCTATTTAGATACACAAATAAAAACGATAATTGATATATTAGAAGAAGAATTAGTTGGTTTACTACCTGTTAAAACAAGAATCCAAGAAATTTCAGCATTATTGGTTATAGATAAATTAAGAGAAAATCTAGGATTCACAACTGGGAACCCAGGTTTACATATGTCTTTTACTGGTAGTCCCGGTACAGGTAAAACTACTGTTGCAACACGTATGGCTGATATTCTTTTTAAGTTAGGGCATTCAAAAAAAGGACATTTATTAACTGTAACTAGAGATGACTTAGTTGGTCAGTATATTGGGCATACTGCTCCAAAAACTAAAGAGGTACTAAAAAAAGCAATGGGTGGTCTTTTATTTATTGATGAAGCTTATTATTTATATAAGCCAGATAATGAAAGAGATTATGGGAGTGAGGCGATTGAAATTCTTTTACAAGTTATGGAAAACCAACGTGATGATTTAGTAATTATTTTTGCAGGGTATAAAGAACGTATGGAGCAATTCTATAGTTCTAATCCAGGTTTATCCTCTAGAATAGCAAACCATGTAGATTTCCCAGATTACTCTCCAGATGAATTACTTATTATAGCTAAGATGATGCTAGAAGAACAACAATATCAGTTTTCTCCTGAAGCTGAACCAGCATTTTTAAATTATATTTTAAAACGACGTGAACAGCCATTATTTGCAAATGCTCGAAGTATAAGAAATTCTTTAGACAGAGCTCGAATGAGACAAGCAAACCGTAATTTTGATAGTGGTGGACGTGTGCTTACTAAAGCAGACCTAGTTACAATAACAGACGCAGATATTACAGCTAGTAGTGTATTTAGTTTATAAAATAAATAAAGTAATAAGATTAAGTAATTTTCGCATATTGTGAATTTACTTAATCACATTAACAATATATTCTAATAATTTGTTTTATAAATTATAAAATCAATTCAATACATATAAATTTTTATATGTCTTAACTTTAATAGAAAATATAAAAGCTCTTAGATCAAGAATAATAGAATAACAGTTAATTTAAGATTTCCTTCGATACTTTCCTCCAGCATCTATTTATCTTTTTAAAGTCCTATGCTATATACCCTAATACATTACCCACTACATATATTTTTTTGTTATTTCAAGTTTAAAATAAAATTGATTGGTTATAACGTAATAGAAGCCTTATATACCTAGTTAACTATTAATAGGAGATAAGGTAAGATTGGTCTCTTTCTGTATACATCTATTAAATTGTATATGACTTCTAACTTATAAAAAGTATTTTTATTTCTTATTCTTTTTAGGTAAACTTTTTCAACTATTACGTAAGATTCTGATAGATGGTGTATACCCCTTTTTAATTAGAGTTAGCTTTTTTGTTTTTAAAAAACACTTAGAAATATTAGAATACAAATACATTATATTAAATAGAGTAATAAGAAGTATAGAACTTCTTATTACTCTAGCGATCTTTCGACCTATCTCTCTTATCTACCAAAAAAGGTAGTTAGAGATAAAATAATAATACAGAAATAAATCTGATTATTTTAATTGAATTAACCAACAACAGAAGGAGCAGAAATCGCAACAGGAAGAATTTCGTTAGATGCTAAATCTAATGGGAAATTATGAGCGTTACGTTCATGCATTACTTCCATACCTAAATCTGCACGGTTGATGATGTCAGCCCATGTGTTAATAACACGACCTTCACTATCTACAACAGACTGGTTAAAGTTAAAACCATTTAAGTTAAATGCCATAGTACTAACACCTAAAGCTGTTAACCAAATCCCAACTACAGGCCATGCTGCAAGGAAGAAATGTAAAGCTCTAGAGTTGTTGAAACTAGCGTACTGGAAGATTAAACGACCAAAGTAACCATGTGCAGCTACAATGTTGTAAGTTTCTTCTTCTTGTCCGAATTTGTAACCGTAGTTAACAGATTCAACTTCACTTGTTTCACGTATTAAACTTGAAGTTACTAAAGAACCATGCATAGCACTGAATAATGAACCACCGAAAACACCAGCAACACCAGCCATATGGAATGGGTGCATTAAAATGTTATGTTCAGCTTGGAAAACGATCATGAAGTTAAATGTACCAGAAATACCTAAAGGCATACCGTCAGAGAAACTACCTTGACCGATAGGGTAAATTAGGAATACCGCAGAAGCTGCTGCTACTGGAGCAGAGAATGCTACGAAAATCCAAGGACGCATACCTAAACGGTAGCTAAGTTCCCATTCACGACCCATCCAACAAGCAACACCAATTAAGAAATGGAATACGATTAATTGGTAAGGACCACCATTGTATAACCATTCTTCAACTGAAGCAGCTTCCCAAATTGGGTAGAAATGAATACCAATTGCGTTTGAACTAGGTATAACAGCACCACTGATGATGTTGTTACCATATAATAAAGATCCGGCTACTGGCTCACGAATACCATCAATATCTACAGGAGGTGCTGCGATAAAAGCGATGATGTAACAAGAAGCTGCTGTTAATAATGTAGGAATCATTAAACAACCAAACCAACCAATGTATAAACGGTTTTCAGTACTAGTAATCCATGTAGCAAATGTTCCCCAATCTCTTTTTTCACTTTCGCGTCTTTCTAAAGTTGCAACCATAATAGTTTTTTTAAAATAAGTTTTAATTCTTCCCAGGTAACTTATATCTTTCAAAAATATTTATAATTTTTACCAAGATACAAGTTAATAATAACCTGTTACTAACTATTGTAGTTATTCTGTATATTAATAAAGTGGATAATGTGCATAATACTTAATTTTTGAGGTTATATATAAATAACGTTGTATTTAATCTTTAGTTGGGGTTAGTTTGTTTTTTATAAAACTAAAACTAATTAATTATTATTCTAGATAACTTCAAGTGCTATTATCTGCAATAAGTAAATACATTCCATATTGACAATTAAAATTTTATTGCGTTACAATAGAATGCAATCTATAATTGATTATTAGTAAACCTGAATTTTTTTACTAAGCATTAATTTTTTAATCTTTTAAATTATCAAAATAGAATTTCTTTATAAGAATTATTAGCTATGTCACATTCTGTAAATATTTATGATACTTGTATTGGTTGCACACAATGTGTTCGTGCTTGTCCTACCGACGTATTAGAGATGGTTCCTTGGGATGGTTGTAAAGCAGGACAAATTGCTTCAGCTCCTCGTACAGAAGATTGTGTTGGTTGTAAACGTTGTGAAACAGCTTGCCCAACAGATTTTTTAAGTGTTCGTGTTTATTTAGCCGCTGAAACAACGCGTAGTATGGGATTAGCATACTAACAACATAATAACCAAGTATAGTTTATATATAAACTATACTTGGTTATTATGTTATTATGTCACTAATAGTGGGTTGCTAACTCAATGGTAGAGTAATCGGCTTTTAACCGAAAAGTTCTGGGTTCAAGTCCCAGGTGACCCAATCAATACTAATAAGACGTTAAAGGTTAATTAAGAAAATTCATTTCACGATTTATTACTTCGTGAAACTTGTCTATTTTATAAAACATAACTATCTATGCTCCTTTAAATAAAGAGATATCGTCAGGAATTATATAATTATAATTAGACTCCAGATGGAGTATTCTCTGGTTTTTTATCAGTCATCATAGAAGTTTCTTTTGGCTGTCTATGTCTAGGTAATGAAATTTTATATTTTGGTTTTTCTTTTGGTTTTTCTTCTGATTTAATTTCTTCTTCTTCTTTTTTAATAGTTTTTGATATTGAAACTTTAACTTTATCAAAATCAACATCTACTAAAATATCTACAGGATCATCGTCATCATGATCTTTCTTATAACGTAAATATTCAAGAGAAACCTTGTCTTCAACCAATTTAACAAGAGCACGACGTAAAGGTCGAGCACCATAAGTAGGATTAAAACCTTCTTCAATTAATAACTCCATCATTCTAGGAGTTAAAGATAATGAGATTTCTTTCTCCTTTTTCACTCTTTCTATTAAATCTTTTACCATAATAACAGCAATTTGCTTAATATGATTTTTTGTTAACTGTTCAAAAACAATGATTTCATCAATACGGTTTAAAAATTCTGGTTTAAAGAATGCTTTAAGACTTTCTCCAACAGTATTACATAATTGAGCGTATTTTGTTTTTTTAGTATCCCCTGTTTCACCACCGAAACCAATTCCTTGTGAAGCTAACTCATTATTCTGGATTGCTTTAGACCCTAAATTTGAAGTCATTATTAATATTGTATTTTTAAAATCAATAACTCTTCCTTTAGAATCTGTTAAACGACCATCCTCAAGTATTTGAAGTAATAAATTAAATACATCTGGATGAGCCTTCTCAACTTCATCAAATAGTACAACAGTATATGGCTTACGTCTTACAGCTTCTGTTAGTTGTCCACCTTCATTATAACCAATATAACCTGGGGGTGACCCAATTAATTTAGCTACAGTGTGACGCTCCATAAATTCTGACATATCTAAACGAACCATAGAATCTTCTGCTCCAAAAAAGAATGACGCAAGAGTCTTTGTTAATTCAGTTTTTCCTACACCAGTAGGACCTGAAAAGAAGAAACTTGCAATTGGTCGTTTCATATTTCGCATCCCAACCCTAGCTCTTCGTACAGCTCGAGCTACAGCTGATACAGCTTCTTTTTGGCCAATTACTCTTTGGTGAAGAACACTTTCTAATTCTAGTAATCTAGTATTTTCATCCTTGGTAATTTTTGTCACTGGAACACCAGTCCATAACGCTACAATTGAAGCAATATCTTGGGCTCCAACTTTTAATCTCTCTAATACTCCTTTTGGTACAATTCTTTTTTGTGCTTTTATAATAGCACCCATTTGGGCACGCAAATTTAATTCATCATCTCTAATTTCAGTCGCTGTTTCAAATCTTTGTTCTCGAACAGCTAAATCTTTATTATCTAAAATAGTTCGCAATTCTTTATCTAAAATATGTACAGCTTCAGGAAGACGATAATTTACTAAACGGACTCTTGCACTACCTTCATCAATTAAATCAATTGCTTTATCAGGTAAAAATCTATCAGCTATGTATTGAGCACCTAAATTAGCCGCAGCAGTTAAAGCTTCATTTGTGATTTCTAATCTATGGTGCTGCTCATAACGTAGTCTTAAACCTTTTAGAATAGTTATAGTTTCTTCTATACTAGGTTCATTTACCCAAACCGGTTGGAAACGACGCTCTAAAGCTGGGTCCTTCTCAATATGTTGTCGATATTCATCAATTGTTGTAGCTCCTATACATTGTAATTCTCCACGTGCCAGGGCAGGTTTTAAAATATTCGCAGCATCTAATGCTCCTTCTGCTGCACCCGCACCAACTAATGTGTGGACTTCGTCGATCACAATAATTATATTTTTTTGTTCTTTTAGTTCTTGTACGATTCTTTTTAAACGTTCTTCAAATTCTCCACGATATTTTGTTCCTGCTAATAATAATGTAATGTCCAAAACAAATACTTTATGGTCATGCATTTCACTAGGAACTTCACGTTGAATAATTCTTTGTGCTAAGCCTTCGGCTACCGCTGTCTTACCAACCCCAGGCTCACCAATTAAAATTGGGTTATTTTTGCGACGTCTTGATAAAATTTGTATAACACGTTCAATTTCATTTTGCCTACCAACAACAGGATCTAATTTTGCTCGTTCAGCTGCTTCTGTTAAATCTGTTGTATACTCTAATAAGTTTGGTGCAGTTAAAGAAGCTCTATCTAAGTCATCAAAAAGAAATAAATCCTTTGTCTGATTTTGGTCCCCTGACCCAACATTAGCTAATACTTTTGAAGATCCAGATTCATGGTTTTTATCTAACTCATTAAGTACATAAGATTTAATTCGGGGTATATTTGCACCTAAATTTTGTAAAACTTTTGAGCATATACCATCTGTATCATTTAATAATGCTAAAAAAATATGTTCAGTGTTGATATAACTATGGTTTAGCTCCTTAGATTGTTTTATAGACATCTCTAATACCTTTTTTGCCCTAGGGGTAAAGGGGATCTCTATTGCAACAAACCCTGTTCCTTTACCTATAAGTCTTTCCACTTCTATTCTTACTTTTCTAATAGTAATTCCATATTCTCTGACAGCATTAGTAGTTACACCACAGCCTTCTCCTAATAAGCCTAAAAGTATTTGTTCCGTACCTACAAAATTATGTCCCAACCGCCTTGATTCTTCTTGTGACATCATAATTACTTGTAAAGCCCGCTCAGTAAACCTCTCAAACATAAATATACCTCCTAAATTGGTATTAATTAATAAAACTATAGGCTGCTTGAATATCTCTATAATTTTAATATTATTTAAAATAAAAATTTTTTATTTAAATAATATAATCCAATATTATTTAAATAAAAAATTTTTCCTTTAAACAATATCACCATAGCATTGTATAACGAAGAGTTAAAATTTTCAAGATAGGAGTGAACTAGAAAAAAGGCTATAAAACTAAGTATCAGAAAAAACTACCTTGATCTCGAAATGAAAAATATATTACTATATAATAGTAGTGATATAGATATATCGCTATTATTAATAATTATCATTTAATAAAATACTTTTACTTAAATTAAACTATGGCAAAAAATAAAGGTGCTAGGATTATAATAACCCTAAGATGTACAAACTGTAAAAAAACACCAAACACTAATAATTCTAATGAAGGGGTAACAGCCAAAAAAAGCCAAAAAAAAATCGATTATACAACAACAAAAAATCGTAGAAACACTCCAGATAGACTTGAATTAAAAAAGTTTTGTCCTAACTGTAATTCACACACACAACAAAAAGAAATAAAATAAGGAGGATAATATGATAAATAATGATAATAAGGGAAATAAAGGAAAGCCGACAAAAACTAGACGTCAACCATTTAAACTTAAACCAAATGAGACAATTGATTATAAACAAGTTGATATTCTTTTATCATTTTCAACAGAGCATGGTAAAATTAAATCCCGCCGCTCAACAAATTTAACATTAAAACAACAAAGACAACTTTCAAAAGCTATTAAAAGAGCAAGATATTTACATTTATTACCTTTTGTTACATCAGTAGAAAATTAATGTTCGTAGAATATTAGCTTAAATGTTATAATATTTATAAACTATACTTTTTCTTTACTTTTTCAAGAAATAAGATATAAAAAATATAAAAGCAGAGAAACTATGAGTCGTTCACAAAGAAATGATAATTTCATCGATAAAACTTTTACAATTATGGCAGACATTATTTTAAAAGTTTTCCCAGCAAGTAAAGAAGAGAAGCAGGCTTTTTTTTACTATAGAGATGGGATGTCAGCACAATCTGAAGGTGAATATGCTGAAGCATTAGAAAATTACTACGAAGCATTACAACTTGAAGAAGACCCTTATGACCGTAGTTTTATTTTATATAATATTGGTTTAATCTATTCTAGTAATGGTGAATATTTAAAAGCTTTGGAGTATTATCATCAAGCTTTAGAATTAAACCCAAATTTACCGCAGGCTTTAAATAATATTGCTGTTATATATCATTACCAGGGTGTTAAAGCTTCTGAAAAACAAAATATTGATGTCGCTAAATTACTTTTTAATAAAGCTGCTGAATATTGGAAACAAGCAATTAATCTTGCTCCAAATAATTATATAGAAGCACAAAATTGGTTACGAACAACAGGTCGACTTTCCGCTTAAAAAACTTTAAAGATATATATATTTAAAGTTTTTCTTAATCGAAACTTATTGATCTTTTTTTTATTTGTACAATCTATTACTTCAAATTTTTTAGTCTAAAATAAGACTCATTTTACTTTTGTTCTTAAGCTTAAATAAAATTAATTAAAAAATTTTCAGGTTTCATTATTATTTAATAATGCAAATAATTAAAAAATGACTGAAAAAACAATAACGAATGATAAAAATGTTAATACAGGTTATATAACACAAGTTATTGGACCAGTTATCGATGCAGTCTTTTCTTCAGGTATCTTACCAAAAATTTACAATGCTCTGGAAGTAGAGAGTAAAGAAGGAATTATTATTTGTGAAGTACAACAATTATTAGGGGATAACCGAGTTAGAGCTATTGCAATGAGTGCTACTGATGGTTTACAAAGAGGTGTTAGAGTTATTGATACTAAATCTCCAATCCTAGTTCCTGTAGGTAAACCAACTCTTGGCCGTATTTTTAATGTTTTAGGACAAACTGTAGATAATTTAGTAGATGATACTGGTAACGAAACATTACCTATCCATAGACCTGCACCAGCCTTTACAGACCTTGAGACTAAACCAGCTATTTTTGAAACTGGTATTAAAGTAGTAGATTTATTAGCTCCTTATCGTAGAGGTGGTAAAATTGGACTTTTTGGTGGTGCGGGAGTAGGTAAAACTGTTTTAATTATGGAACTAATTAATAATATTGCTAAAGCTCATGGTGGAGTTTCTGTTTTTGGTGGAGTAGGTGAAAGAACACGTGAAGGTAATGATTTATACATGGAGATGAAAGAATCCGGTGTAATAAACGAGAAAAATTTATTAGAATCTAAAGTAGCTTTAGTTTATGGTCAAATGAATGAGCCACCAGGTGCACGTATGCGTGTAGGGTTAACTGCTCTAACAATGGCTGAGTATTTCCGTGATATTAATAAACAGGACGTTTTATTATTTATTGATAATATTTTTAGATTTGTGCAAGCGGGTTCAGAAGTTTCTGCCTTATTAGGACGTATGCCTTCAGCTGTGGGTTACCAACCGACTCTAGGTACTGAAATGGGTGCTTTACAAGAACGTATTACATCAACTACTCAAGGTTCGATTACTTCAATTCAAGCTGTTTATGTACCTGCAGATGATTTAACTGATCCAGCACCAGCTACAACTTTTGCTCATTTAGATGCAACAACTGTATTATCTCGAGGATTAGCCGCTAAAGGAATATACCCAGCTGTAGATCCTTTAGATTCAACTTCAACTATGTTACAACCTTTAATTGTTGGTGATGAGCATTATAAAACAGCTCAGTTAGTAAAAGAAACATTACAACGTTATAAAGAACTACAAGATATTATTGCAATTCTAGGAATTGATGAATTATCTGAAGAAGATCGTTTAGTTGTAGACCGTGCTAGAAAAATTGAACGTTTTTTATCACAACCATTCTTTGTTGCAGAAATATTTACTGGTTCTCCTGGTAAATATGTAGATTTAGAAAACACAATTAAAGGTTTCAATATGATTTTAGGTGGTGAATTAGACGATTTACCAGAACAAGCTTTTTATTTAGTTGGTGATATTAATGAAGCAATCTCTAAAGCAAAAACTTTTAATAATTAATTAGGGAATTTTCCAATGAGTTTAAATATTCGTGTAATTGCTCCAGATGGATTAATTTGGGATACTTCTGCCGATGAAGTAGTTCTACCTAGTCTTACAGGTCAATTAGGTATCCTTACAGGCCATGCTCCTTTAATTACTGCTCTTGAAATCGGAATTCTTAGAATTAAAGTTAATTCATCTTGGACACCTATTATTGTTCTTGGCGGTTTTGCTGTTATAAAAAATGATGAAGTTATAGTTCTAATTAGTGGAGTAGAAGAAATCATAAAACAAGATTATACTCAAGCAAAAGAGTTTTTAGCTACAGCTACAAAAAATTTGGATTTAGCAGAAACAACTAAAGAAAAAATTGATGCATCACAAGAGATGAAAATAGCATCGTCTAAGTTACAAGCTTTTAAATTTATAGAGTCTTAAAGCATTAATAAACATTTTTGTAGAAATTATGAGAGAAAATGTTAAAACATTAAAGTTTAAATTTTATTCCATGACGGATATTATTAAGACTTCATCACGTTCAATTACAGAATTATATTTTAATGAGCATTTTGATGAACTAAGGCAACGGGTGTTTCATATTTTAAGTTTTTTATCTTTAATCACTTTTTTTACATTTTATAATGTGAAATTATTAGTTAAGATTTTAGAAAGTCCTGTCTCAAATATACAATTTTTTCAACTATCTCCAGGCGAATATTTTGTTTCAACCTTACTAATATCATTTTATGCGGGTGTATTATTTTCAACCCCATTATTATTAAGCCAAACACTTTTCTTTTTTAGACCTGCTTTAACTAAAAATGAAAAAAATATCATAGTCGGTTTGTTGGTTAGTTCTATTGTTTTATTTGTTTTAGGGTTACTTTTTTCATACTTTCTTTTGATTCCTGCAGCTTTAAATTTTTTTATTTTTTATGGCGCAGAAGTTATCGAGCCTTTTTGGTCTTTTACTCAGTATTTTAATTTTGTCTCTACTTTATTTTTTAGCACTGGATTAGTATTTCAAGTACCAATTGTTCAAATTATCTTAAGTTTATCTAAGATAGTTGACCCAATAAAAATGTTAAATTATTGGCGACCAATGATACTGTTTTCTACAATATTGGGTGCTGTATTAACACCATCAGCAGATCCTATAACACAATTATTGTTATCAGGTGCTTTATTTTTGTTATACTTTTTAGGAAGCATAACATCAATTAACTTAGTAAAAAAAGAGGTTATATAAAGATAATAAGGAATTAATTCCTTATTATCTTTATATAACCTCTTTTTTTACTAGAATCTCTTTCTATCAAGGATTATCAATTAAAAACTTTTTAATTTACCTAATTTCAATATGGAACTTTTGAAAAGACTAATGAAATTTATCATGATAAGCTTTATTTTTATCATTAGTAGTCTTACACTTTCTGTTAAGATGTCAGAAGCCTATCCAATTTATGCGCAACAAGCGTATACAAACCCGCGTGCAGCAAATGGACGAATTGCATGTGCAAATTGTCATTTAGCAGAAAAACCTGTGCAAATAGAATCACCAAAAGCTATATTACCAAATAAAGTTTTTGAAGCAGCTGTAAAGATTCCTTATGCCAAAGATGCCAAACAAATTCTAGGTAATGGCCAATTAAGTGGATTAAACGTTGGTGCTGTTGTTATCTTACCTGAAGGCTTTAAATTAGCACCAAAAAACTTAATTTCAAAGGAAATTCAGGAAAAAAGTAAGGGGGTTTATATCTCTCCTTATAGTTCTACTCAAGATAATATCTTAGTAGTTGGTCCAATTGCAGGTGATACGCACCAAGAAATTATTTTCCCGGTTTTATCGCCTGACCCAGCAACTGATAAGAAAGTCAATTTCTTAAAATACCCAATTTATGTTGGGGCAAATAGAGGTCGAGGACAAATCTACCCTACTGGAGAAAAAAGTAATAATAATATGGTTACTTCCTCTTCTGAAGGTCAAATTGCAGAAATTCAGACTTTAGATAAAGGTGAAACTTCAATAACTATAATAGGTTCTACTGGTAAAGAAACTAAACAAACGATTCCAAAAGGATTATCATTAGTAGTTTCAAAAAAAGATACTATTAAATTAGATCAGCCTTTAACAAAAGATCCTAATGTTGGTGGATTTGGGCAGACGGATGTAGAAATTGTTTTACAAGATCCAAGTAGAGTAATTGGTTTCATAGTCTTTGCTTTTTCTGTATTATTTACTCAAATCTTTTTCGTTATTAAGAAAAAACAATTTGAAAAAGTTCAAGCTGCAGAATTAAAATTTTAGTATTGCTTTTTTTCAATAAACTAAAGAAAAATAATTTTTCTTTAGTTTATTAAGTATTTATATTTATATATTATCAGAGCTCTTAAAATTAGTTAAAAGAACTTTTTATTTCATAGCTATAGCTATAATCCTCTATTTTTTGTTTATCCTCACCCCGAAATTTTTGTTGGTACTCATAAAATCGATCTCTTGGTTTTTTAGAAATTAGCGGTACGTTTATTTTTTTAAAACTTTTCGAAGATGGTATAAATAATATTTCACCATTCTTTGTCTCAGTATTATTCCAAAAACTTAAAAAATCACCTAACCCCATAGAGACAATTTTAACATTACTCGCGATATCTAACAACACTGTATCACTCTCAGATAAATAAGCAGTTTCACTACGCTCATCTGGCTCAAGAAACTCATGGAGTTCTTCAGGGATACGTGGGAATAAAAAGCGTTGGTAATTTAATTCATATTCAGGTTTCAGTTGTGTACGCGATTTTATTAATCTATACTTCGTTAACCATAATTGAATTTTATCCATTCTGGTTTCTGGAAAAGCATATTTATTTTGTAACGTAAATGAGTCATCGAAATAATCGATATTTGTTAAAGGATAATCCTTCTGATTACTAGAATTCTCAATAAACCTTATCTTTTTAAAAGGTTCCAGAAGTTCTTCAAGGACTGTTATTAATAAATCTTGTGCTTCTTCTAGATTAGAAAAAATCGGAATTATATTTTTGCTTAATAATTCGTCCGTATTTTTATAAACTAAGTCTTCTATTTCTGCTAACCTTAATTCTTTTTTTTCTTTATTCCAAATATCATCAAACTGAATAGTTTTGATATTATTCTCTAGTATATCTTTAAATGTTCTATTAAAGCTTTCTTCATTTCTAGGTGTTGTTAGGTAAGGTTCAACATTTGTAAATATTGTATTATCAAGAAATGCGTAATCGTATTCATATTCACTCAAAAAATAATAAAGCATTCTTTCTTTTCCTGAATCATCGACTATCGTTTCTGTAATTAACTTTGACTCATCTTCTTCCTGCTCTTCTATAGTTAAATCTGGTACCTCTAAATTACCATTTTTTCCATATTTTTTTGGTAAAACTAAAGCTTCTAAAGGTAACTCTGGCAAACTCCCATATGGAGCCTCAACCTCAAGTGCATGTTCTAAGATAAAGGGTCTATTCCCTGGTTTGCCTTCTATGAACCCCTTCTTATTTAGGTCCGCATCAGTCCTCATTAAAAAAGTACCTGCTCTCGCCGAGATAGCTTTACCATAACAAGAATTTGATAAATCATCAAAATTATTAATTGGCACGGCAACTAAAAATTCTTTTTCTTCTACGTTTGTAGATTTAACAATAAAATAAACCTTAATTTTATTAAGTTTTTCCTTAGCATTAATATTTTGGTTAGGTTTTTTTTTTACACCAATCTTAGCTTCCTTAGAACTTTTGTTTAAATCCCCTACTTTATCTTGTCCTTCACTTCCATCATTAATAGCCCAACGATCAATTTTTCCATTTTCTTCACTCCATAGATCATTTACATCAACTTTACTATCAAATAAACTTTTATCAATCTCATTAATTTCAGCTGATATGCGACTTGACACATTAAAATCACTAGGTACGTTCTTAGGCACGAAATTTAGGTTCGTCATATTTTCAACTCATTATTTTTGATTATAAATCACCCCTACTTCCTATTTATCAAAAGATAGAAGAACAAACAATAATATATTATTCCCTATGAAAACAAACTGTATTAATAACCATATATTATGGCTAATACAGTTTGTTTACTTTTTAAATAAAATAATTTATTTTATTTAAAAGACAGGAAATGTTAATGCATCAGGATAAAAACGATTAGCTTCAATAATAAAACCAGCAGTAAATGTCATCCATCCAACAAATAAAACAGGTGCAGTCGAAAGATATTTTAAGAAATTGTCCATGTTGTTTGATACCTCTTAATTTATAAAATAATATATAATGAAATCTCTATTTTACGAATGTTATTATCTTGGGGATACAGTAATTTCAGAATCAGGAACTAAAAAATTCCCAGTAGTGAATTCTTGCCAAGCTGACACTGGCCAAATAAATCCTGATGACATAATTTTTAATGCTAATGGTACATCAAGGATAATTTCTTTTTCCGTTGGGTTTGACGTAGCACCAACTGTATTTAGATAACTACGACCAGCCCAACCTATCCAACCACTTATATATAAAAACATCATTCCTGGAATTACAAATTCCACAGCATGATCCCATCTCCCATCTGTTATAAGATGAGGTAAACCTTCTTTACCACATAATAACTCAGAGTTTGAGTAACGAGTAAATCTTTGTTTAGTCCTAGTAATTTGTTGTTCTAAAGCTAATGCTGGTGGAGACCCAGGCTCATATTTTTTAATTCTTACTTCTAATTTTTTGACACTAGCATCGAATCGCTTATTAAAAGGCCCTGATTCACTACATTTAGTTAAACCTGCAACATCGGCAAATGCTGCTAAAGGTAGGCTGATAGCTAAAAAAAATATTAATACTGATTTCTTAAAATTAAACATTAATCTGAAAAGTAATGAAAAACTATGAGTTTTAATAAAAAATAAATTTTTCATGCTATATATATTTTTTATTATATATAACATGGAAATAATGATATAAGTATAGTATAGTATATTATTTGTGTAAAATTCAAATTCGTTTATTAACCTTACAAAAATTTTGATTATCGGCGATCAGTATAACGCTGAGAACCTATTTTTTCAAGTTTTTGATTACGGCGAAGTGGTCTCGTTACTAACTCTAAAACTTCAATAGCGTTTGTAAAACCATGAATTTGAGCAAATGTAAATTCAACAGACCATTTTGTATTAATACCCCTTGCTTCTAATGGGTTTGCATGTGCCATACCAGTGATAACTAAATCAGGTTTCATATCACGAATTCTATCTACTTGATTATAATTATCAGGTTTTTCAATAATAATAGGAATTGGGATATTTTTTTCCTTACAAGTTTTTTGCAATAATTGTAATTCAGCTCCTTGATATCTTTTATCCATATAAGGTATACCAATCTCAAATACTATCATGCCTGATCTTATTAAAAAACGTGCCAATGAAATCTCTAATAAGTTATCACCCATAAAGAAGACACTTTTACTGTCAATCAAACTGACATAATATTTTAATTTTTCCCATATTTCATCTTCTCTTTGCTGTAACCCTTTAGGTTCAATACCAAAAACTGTACAAATTTTTTCTATCCAAGCTCTTGTACCATCAGGTCCGATTGGGAATGGAGCACCAATTAGTTTACATTTTCTTCTTCTCATTAATGTCGTTGCAGTTCTACTTAAATATGGATTTACTCCACAAACATAGTTGCCTTCATTAATAAGAGGTAATTCAGTATAACGTTTTGAGGGTAGCCAACCTGAAACCCGAATACCCTGTTTTTTTAATTCTAAGGTAAGTTGGTTTACAACTGGGTCAGGTATAGAACCAAACAAAATAAGAGGTACGTGTTCAACATAATCCTTATCAGGTGATATTACTTTTTCTAATTGAGTTTCTGACTGCTTTGCATTTGGTCTCTGTGCTAAAGCAGCTAATACAGTATCCTCTCCTTGTGTAAAAGCATAATCAAGACCGTTTGCTCTTGCTACTACAATTGGTAAGCTTATTTCTGCCTCTAGTTTTGGAGCGATACCTTCTAAATCCATTTTAATGATTTCTGTTGTACATGTACCAATCCAAAAGATTACACTAGGGTTTCGGTCTCTTTTTACTTGTAAACATAAGCGTTTTAGCTCTTCATAATCGCTTAGTTGTGCTGATATATCACCTTCTTCTAGTTCAGCCATAGCGTAACGAGGTTCGGCAAAAATCATTACTCCCAAAGCGTTTTGCAAAAAGTATCCACAGGTCTTTGTACCAATAACTAAAAAGAAACTATCTTCAATTTTTTGGTATAACCAAGCAACACAACTAATTGGGCAAAACGTATGATAATTTCCTGTCTCACATTCAAAATTTATCTTTTCTTTTAAATCGTTGTCATCTACATGTTTTATTTGATTCATATAAATCCTTTTACTAAAAAATTAAAATTTATAAGTCTAATTATTTTAGACTAAATCGAAAATACTTCATTCAAATCATTTTCAATAGTATCAAATTCTAATGTATCTTCATCTTTTTCTTTTGGATTTAAATAGAAGTCAGATAGTAAACTAAATAATTCACGATCTGCAGCTTCTTTTGGAACTACACCTTCAGGATTAGCAATAAGTTGATCTGCTATATTTAGGTAGTATTCACAAATATAGTATAAAGAACTATCAGATTCAGTCATCTCAAATAAAGTTTTACCTTTTACTCTTGAAACCCTAATATCTTCAATAAGAGGTAATACTTCTAAAACTGGCATTGGTACTGCATCAATATATTTATCAATTAAATCTCGAGTAGCTGTTCTATTACCGATAAGTCCCGCAAGTCTTAATGCATGTGTTCTAGCTTTTTCTCTTACTGAAGCAGCGATTCGATTTGCAGCAAATAATGCATCAAAACCATTATCTGTTACGATTAAACAATAGTCAGCATAATTTAATGGTGCAGCAAAACCACCACAAACAACATCTCCTAAAACATCAAATAAAATTACATCATATTCATCAAAAGCATTTAATTCTTTTAAAAGTTTTACTGTTTCTCCAACAACGTAACCACCACAACCAGCTCCAGCAGGTGGTCCTCCAGCTTCAACACAGTCAACTCCGCCGTAACCTTGGTATATAACGTCTTCTGGCCAGATATCTTCATAATGATAATCTTTTGCTTGTAATGTATCAATAATCGTTGGAATTAAAAAACCAGTTAATGTAAATGTACTATCATGCTTTGGATCACAACCAATTTGTAAAACACGTTTTCCTCGTCTAGAAAGAGCGACAGAAATGTTACAACTTGTTGTTGATTTACCGATACCACCTTTACCATAAACAGCTAGTTTCATATATGACTCCTGGTTTTTTATTATGTGTTAACTAAATTATTATTATTTTAAAAATAATTATTAATAATAGTCGCTCTTAAGAGATATTCATTAGTATAAATGATATAAGTATATTATAATATGGTTTTTTAATAATTATTATATTATTAAAGATATATATTATATTATTATGTTATATTATTATATATTATAATCTAAATATTTAACATATATACATTTATATAATATAATACCATTTTAATTACTATATAAATATTTTGTTTTTTCTTTTTGGTTCATAATTTTAAACTTATTTACTTTAGATTTTTAGTCTTTAATTATATATTTAGTTACATAATTTTTTGATGTTTGGTTTTTTTGTAAATATATAAGCTATACTAATTACGTACATTAATGGCAATTTTAATTATATTATATAAATAGGGGGTAATAATGTTTTTCCAGGATTTTTGTAACGTTTGTAATGATAGTAATATCTTTAATAATATCCTGTTTGCTTGCTGTCTTGTCTCTACAATTTTTTATTGGTTTAGTTTAGGGTTTAAAAATATAAAAGTTTTTAATACTTTAGCAAAAATTACTTCAAGATTTGCAACCTTAAGTCTTTTTGTTTTTTTATTAAATCGTTGGATTCAATTTGGCTATTTTCCTTTAAGTAATTTATATGAATCTTTATTGTTTTTATCATGCATACTTTTATTTGTTTATCAAGCTTTAGAGTATAAAACTCAAAGTTCTTTATTTGGATGTATTATTGTTCCAATTGTGTTATTTATTACTGGTTTTGCTGCATTAACACTACCCCTTGAGATGCAAAAAGCAAGTGCTTTAGTTCCCGCGCTACAATCAAATTGGTTAATGATGCACGTTAGTTTAATGATGTTAAGTTATGCTATATTAATTATTGGGTCATCATTCGCAATAGTTTATGTAGGTGCGTTTTTAGAACTTGAAGATTATATAAAAATGATACCAGTTAGAGCTGCTGAATATGAGAAGCATATGATAAAAACTTTAAATCTAACTAAAAGCCAATTTTTATATCTAGGTCTAGATGTAATTTATAATGAGGAAGAAGATATTGTTATAAATAATCGTACAAAATTTTTATACCATATAGATAATTGGAGTTATAGAGCTATAAGTTTAGGGTTTCCTTTTTTGACTATTGGTATAATAGCAGGTGCTGTTTGGGCAAATGAAGCTTGGGGATCTTATTGGAGTTGGGACCCAAAAGAAACTTGGGCTTTAATCACTTGGTTAATCTTTGCAGCGTATTTACACCTTCGATTAATAGTAGGCTTAAATGGTAAAAAACCAGCTCTTTTAGCAAGTATGGGCTTCTTTGTTGTTTGGATTTGTTATCTTGGGGTTAATTTTTTAGGGCAAGGTTTACATAGCTATGGTTGGTTTACCTAAAACTAGAATTACAGTTATGTTTAACTTAATATTATAGAACCTAAGAATAAAAAATTTATTTATATTTTATTTTTCTATTGGAATTTAGTTATCTTAAAATGAATAATTCATTTATCCATTTTCACTACAAAACTTGTCTTTTTTAAATTAATTAAGATAAAAACAGTGGGGCTAAAAATTCAAAGTTCCTTTATCTAGCAGAAAACTTAAAAGAATAAGAAAGGTAGGAGTTAAGGTAAATAAAATATATTGTCTTACTATATACTATAGTATATCTAACTCTATTTTATTGAATATAATGGTTCGATAGTATTTTTACAAAAAGGCTAATAAAATATGGAAATCATATTACTAACAAAGTTACCAGAACTGTACTCAATGTATAGTCCAATTGTAGATATTTTACCAATTGTTCCAGTTCTTTTTTTATTACTTGCCTTCCTTTGGCAAGCTTCAGTTGGTTTTAGATAAACAACCTATAAATAGTGGTTTTGTAGAAATATATTAGTATCTAGAATATGGGGCTAATATCTTCTGATTATTTAAGCTTATTAAACGCAATATCCTTAATCACTTTAATAATTATTTATATATCTTTATATTATGATTGAACCTCTTCTTTTTGGTATGGTATTAGGTCTTATCCCAGTAACTTTAATTGGTTTATTCGTTGCTGCTTTTTTACAATACCGTCGCGGAAATAAACTTGGTCTATAAGAAAGAGAGATAATATAATTATTATCTCTCCTGTTTTAAATCATCAATTACCAACTAGCTTTTCTTACACCAGGCAGTAAACAATTATGTGCCATTTCTCTAACCATGTGTCGGCATAAACCAAAATCTCTATAAACCCCTCGGCTACGACCAGTTCTCCAACAACGGTTTCTTAATCTTATACGTGAGCTATTTCTTGGTAGCTTTTCTATTTTTTTATGAACTTCCATTTGATCAGAAAAAGTGTTTGCCTTTTTAAATTCTAAAAGAAGTGATTTTCGTTTTTCGCTATATTTTATAACTAATCTTTCTCGTTTTTTTTCTCTTTCAATCATTGATTGTTTAGCCATAGAAAATTCCTTAAATAATTTTTTATATTTTATTAAATTTGTATATTAAAGTAATTATTTATACTTTAATATACAAACCTAAATAATAGTATAATCTAAATTAGCCAAATTTTCCAGTAGTTGAAGCTATAACAAAAGCAGCATAAGTTAAAATATAACCTACTGTAAAATGAACTAACCCAACTAATCTTGCTTGAACAATTGATAGAGCAACAGGTTTGTCACGCCAACGAACTAAGTTCGCAAGAGGTGTACGCTCATGAGCCCAAACTAATGTTTCTATAAGCTCTTGCCAGTACCCTCTCCATGAAATTAAGAACATAAACCCAGTAGCCCAAATTAAATGTCCAAATAAGAACATCCAGGCCCATACAGATAAACTATTCATACCATAAGGGTTATAACCGTTTATTAATGGAGATGAATTTAACCATAAATAATCACGTAACCAACCCATAATATAGTTAGAAGACTCGTTAAACTGAGCTGCATTACCTTGCCAAATTGTAACATGTTTCCAATGCCAATAGAAAGTAACCCAACCAATTGTGTTTAACATCCAAAACATTGATAAATAAAAAGCATCCCAAGCTGAAATATCACAAGTACCACCACGACCTGGACCATCACAAGGGAAACTATAACCAAAATCTTTTTTATCTGGCATTAATTTAGAACCACGGGCATCTAAGGCCCCTTTAACTAAGATTAATGTTGTAGTATGTAATCCTAAAGCAATAGCATGGTGTATTAAAAAATCACCAGGCCCAATAGTTAAAAATAAATCATTTTTATCATTATTAATTGCTTCTATCCAACCAGGTAACCAGATTTCACTTCCAGCAACACTAGCAGGACTTTCTTTTGAAGATAATAAAAGATCAAAACCATAAACTGCCTTTCCTGAAGCAGCTTGGATAAATTGTGCGAAAACAGGTTCCACTAGTATTTGTTTCTCAGGCTGACCAAAGGCAACTACAGTATCGTTATGAATGTATAGTCCTAATGTATGGAAACCTAAAAATAAACTAACCCAACTTAAATGAGAAATAATTGCTTCTTTATGCTCAAGCATTCTAGCTAACACATTATCTTGGTTTGCTTCTGGATCATAATCTCTAACAAAGAAGATTGCCCCATGTGCAAATGCCCCTACCATTAAAAATCCAGCTATATACTGATGATGTGTGTAAAGAGCTGCTTGAGTTGTAAAATCTTTTGCCATAAAGGCATAAGGAGGTATTGCATACATATGTTGAGCAACTAGTGATGTAGTAACACCTAATGCTGCTAGAGCTAAACCAAGTTGCATATGTAAAGAGTTTGTTATTGTATCAAATAATCCTCGATGTCCTGCACCTAATCTTCCACCAGGTGGACGATGTGCATCCAGAATTTCTTTCATATTATGACCAATAGCAAAATTTGTTCTATACATATGCCCAGCAATTATAAATACAACTGCAATTGCAAGATGATGATGTGCTATATCTGTAAGCCAAAGAGATTGAGACTGTGGGTGGAAACCACCTAAGAATGTTAAAATAGCAGTACCCGCACCCGTATTTGTACCAAAAATATGTTCTACAGTATCCGGGTTTTGAGAATAAGCATTCCAATTACCATCAAAAAATGGAGTTAAACCATCTGGATGCGGTAAAGTTGTTAAAAAATTATCCCAACCAACATGAATACCACGAGATGCTGGGATAGCAACATGAACTAAATGTCCTGTCCATGCTAAAGAGCTTACTCCAAATAAACCTGTTAAATGGTGGTTTAAACGTGACTCATTAGTTTTAAACCAAGATAGGCTTGGACGGAATTTTGGTTGTAAATGCAACCAACCAGCAAATAATAATACGCTAGATAAGGCTATTAAAAAAATAGACCCAACGTATAAATCATTATTTGTTCTCATTCCAATAGTATACCACCAATGGTAAACACCTGAATAAGATATATTTACTGGATAAAATGCACCACCCTTTGTGAAAGCTTTCATTGCAAGATCACCAAAATGTGGATCCCAAATTGTATGTGCAATTGGTTTTACTTTTAATGGGTTTAAAGACCATTGTTCAAAGTTACCTTGCCAAGCAACATGGAATAAATTACCAGATGTCCAAAGAAAAATAATTGCTAAATGACCGAAATGAGAAGCAAAGATTTTTTGATATAAATTTTCTTCTGTCATCCCATCATGTGTTTCAAAGTCATGGGCTGTTGCAATTCCAAACCAAATTCTTCTAGTTGTCGGATCTTGTGCTAAAGCTTGGCTAAATTTTGGAAATTTAGTTACCATAAATATTTTACCTCGTTAATTTTATCCTACAGAAATAATTCTTGCTAAGAAGAAAGACCATGTTGTCCCAATACCACCTAATAGATAATGCGCTAACCCTACAGCTCGACCTTGAGTAATACTTAATGCTCGAGGTTGAATTGCTGGTGCAACTTTAATTTTGTTATGAGCCCAAACAATTGATTCAATAAGCTCTTGCCAATAGCCACGACCACTAAATAAGAACATTAAACTAAATGCCCAAATGAAATGTGCACCAAGGAAGATTAAACCATATGCAGATAAAGAAGATCCATATGATTGAATTACTTGTGATGCTTGTGCCCATAAAAAATCTCTTAACCATCCGTTAATAGTAATTGCACTTTGGGCAAAATTACCACCACTGATATGAGAAACTGTTCCTGTTGGTGTTACTGATCCCCAAACATCAGATTGCATTTTCCAACTGAAATGGAATATAACTACTGAAATTGAGTTGTACATCCAGAATAAACCTAAAAATATATGATCCCAAGCTGAAACTTGGCAAGTACCACCTCTTCCTGGTCCATCACAAGGGAAACGGAAACCTAAATTAGCTTTATCGGGGATTAGTTTTGAACTACGAGCATATAAAACACCTTTTAATAAAATTAAAACAGTCACATGTATTGTGAAAGCATGAATATGGTGAACCATAAAATCAGCTGTACTTAATTTTATTGGCATTATAGCAATTTTTGACCCAATAGAAACAATATCACCACCAAACACGTAGCTTGCTGTTGTTAAAGCATTTGGCGCCGTACTACTTGGTGCTAATAAATGTAAATTTTGAATTGCTTGTGCAAAAATAGGTTTTAAAGGAATACCTGTATCTGAAAACATATCTGGCGCACGTCCTAATGCTCTCATTGTATCATTATGTATGTATAATCCAAAACTATGGAAGCCTAAGAAAATACAAACCCAATTTAAATGAGAAATAATAGAATCTCTGTGACGAACAACTCTATCTAATAAATTATTGTAGTTTTTAGCTGGGTTATAATCACGGACCATAAAAATAGCTCCATGTGCTGCACCACCTACAATACAAAATCCCCCAATCCACATATGATGTGTAAATAAAGAAAGTTGCGTAGCATAATCAGTAGCAATATAAGGGTATGGAGGCATCGCATACATATGATGAGCAACTATAATGCTTAACGATCCCATCATCGCCAGATTAATTGCTAGTTGCGCATGCCATGAAGTTGTTAAAATTTCATAAAGGCCTGTATGGCCAGCACCAGTAAAGGGACCTTTATGAGCTTCTAAAATTTCTTTCATGCTATGTCCAATTCCCCAATTTGTACGATACATATGACCTGCAACGATAAATAATACCGCTAAAGCTAAATGGTGATGCGCAGTATCACTTAACCAAAGCCCACCTGTTACGGGGTTTAATCCACCTTTAAATGTTAAAAAATCAGAATATTCCCCCCAATTTAATGAAAAGAAAGGAACTAAACCTTTTTTGAAACTTGGGTAAAGCTGCCCGATTAATTCCCTATTAATAATGAATTCATAAGGTAAAGGGATTTCTTGTGAAGCAACACCAGCATCTAATAATTTATTAATAGGTAATGCTATATGGATTTGGTGTCCAGACCAAGCTAAACAACCTAAACCTAATAAACCAGATAAATGGTGATTTAACATTGACTCTGCATTTTGGAACCACTCTAGTTTTGGAGCAGCTTTGTGATAATGGAACCAGCCACCAAATAACATTAATCCAGACATAATTAATCCACCAATGGCAGTCCAGTATAATTCAATTTCACTTGTTATACCTTCAGCACGCCATAATTGGAAAAATCCTGATGTTATTTGAACACCTTGAAAATTACCACCAACGTCACCATTTAAGATTTCTTGACCAACAATGGGCCACACAACTTGTGCACTTGGCTTAATACTAATAGGATTATTTAACCATGCTAAATAATTCGAGAAATAAGCACCATGAAAATGCATCCCACTTATCCATAAAAATATTATTGCTAGTTGTCCAAAATGTGCACTAAAAATTTTTCTAGAAACTTCTTCTAAAGAGTTTGTTTGACTATCAAAATCATGTGCATCTGCGTGTAAATTCCAAATCCAAGTAGTTGTTTTTGGGCCTTTAGACAATGTACGCGAAAAATGCCCTGGCTTAGCCCATTTTTCGAAACTAGTTTTGTTAACATCGCGATCAACGAGAACTTTAACTTTGGCTGCTTGCTTATTGGAGTTCATTTACCTTTTCCTCTCTGGAGACATAAAGATAGGAAACGCTCAAGTCTCATGAAATAGTTATACTATTCCGAATTGAGTTTTCACTAATATATTATAACTAATTTCCTAAAAAAAAGAAACTCTATATTTTTTATTAATTATTCTAATAGAGTTGCTGATATATGATAAAAGGTTTTATAAATTTTTATAGGTATCTAAAATATTTTATTTCTATGAATATATTTAGAGAACCATTATAATTTACCCCCAAGGGAATTCGAATCCCTGTTCCCTCCGTGAAAAGGAGATGTCCTAGGCCTCTAGACGATGGGGGCTTAAATTATCTATTATACTTTTAGCATAATAAATAATTTCTACATATTTATTTGAGCAGGCCCAGAAGGAATTGAACCTACATTAGAAACTTAGAAGGTTCCGGTCTTTATCCATTAGACGATGAGCCCCTTTATCTAAAAATTATTACTTTTTTAATAGCTTCTAGAATAACGCTTATAAATTGTAATCGTATGTATATATATATATATATGATATGAACATAACTTTGTCAAATGCTATAAATTAAAATTTAAATTATAAGTATCAAAGATATAATATTTTAAGTTTAGAAGTTATTTCTAAACATAAAATATTATACCGGAAAAGGAAACTAATAGTTAAATTAACTTTGTATTTCTACAAAAAATAATTAATCAATATAACAAATAATGTTAAGTTTCCAAAGTTTTTCTGAAAACTAAACGAACTGAGGACTTTTAATAAAGGCTACAGTTCGTAAGTTCCTAGAAAATTAAAAATGATGTCTTATCCTTAATAACGGTCTCCAGCAGGTCGTGATTGAACAGCATAACTTGAAATCGTGTATTGAATGTTACGACCACCAACTTCAGTACGTTCTAAGTAGAAACCAGGTTCGTCTGCAGGTCGTTGTACAATAAATGATAATACACAACTTTCTGTACCGATACTAGCATCAAACGCGTTGATTTTGATGTAACCTTCTGGGTTAACTTTTCTACATTCACCAAGTTCATACATTAATGCAGCAGGATCTTGAATGTCAAATAAAGGAAGACCCCATAATTCCCAATATGAATTACGTGGATGTGGATCATCTGTCCATTCTACACTAACAGCCCATCCTTTTGACATAGCATAAGCAACTTGTTGTTTGATTTGCTCATCATTTAGATCTGGTAAAAACGAAAAACATCCTTGTGTAACTCTCATCACTATTCAAATAATCCTTAAAGATAAATTATAGAAATTTTATTTTTAGTCATATACTAAATTTTTTATTTACTTTCTACTTTCGCTTAAAATAATATGGGGTATTAAGTATTTTTTTCTGAGATTATAACAAATTTAAGATTAAGTCTAAATTTTATAATAAAATAATCAATCTAATTTTAATAATAAAATTAGATTAATTATTTTATTATAAAATTTAGCTACCTAAAGATAGTTAAAATTATTTAATATTAATCTCTTATAAATTTGTTTTCAGTATACTATTTGCTTTCAGTTGCAACTTCAACGAAATCAGGTGTATCTGTTGAAGTGTAATCGAAAGTAATATCTTTCCATAAATCTAACGCTGCTTTTAAAGGACCACAAGTAGTCGCTGCGGTACGTAAGATTTCAGGACCTTCTCCAACATAGTCACGACCTTCGTTACGAGCTAGAACCATAGATTCTAAAGCAACACGGTTTGCTGTCGCACCGGATTGAATACCATCAGGGTGACCAATAGTACCACCACCAAATTGTAGAACCACATCGTCACCTAAATAATAAAGAAGTTGGTGCATTTGACCACAATGGATTCCACCAGAAGCTACTGGAACACATTTTCTTAAAGATGCCCAATCCATGTCGAAGAATAAACCTTCAGGTAAATTGATTTTAAGTTGAGTTAATAATAAAGTGTTGTAGAATCCTTTAACCATTAAAGGATCTCCTTCTAATTTACCAACAACTGTACCAGCATGGATATGGTCTACACCACACATACGCATCCATTTACAGATAACTCGGAAGTTAATACCATGGTTTTTTTGACGAGCATAAGTAGAATTACCTGCACGATGTAAATGTAAAATCATTTCAGCTTTTCGTGCCCAGATAGCCATAGTTTGAATAGCAGTATAACCGATAACTAAATCGATCATTACAATAACAGTACCAATTGAATGAGCGTACTCTGCACGTTCATACATTTGTTCTATTGTTGCAGCAGTAATGTTAAGGTAAGAACCTTTAACTTCACCTGTTGCAGCAGCGGCACGGTTAACACCTTCCATACAGTATAAGAAACGTTCTTTCCAACGCATGAATGGTTGTGAGTTAATGTTCTCATCATCCTTAAGGAAATCAAGACCACCAGCTAAACCTTCATAAACTACACGTCCGTAGTTTTTACCTGAAAGACCTAATTTAGGTTTTACAGTAGCACCTAAGAAAGGACGACCAAATTTGTCTAATCTTTCTCTTTCCACAACGACACCAGTAGCTGGACCTTGGAAAGTTTTTAAGTAAGCAAAAGGAATTCTCATGTCTTCTAGACGTAAAGCTTTAACGGCTTTAAAACCGAAAACGTTACCAATAATAGAAGCTGTTAAGTTTGCAAGAGAACCTTCCTCAAATAAATCACATTCATAAGCAACGTATGCAAAGTATTGGTCGCTTGTTCCAGGTACTGGATCTACTCTATATGCTTTTGCTCTATAGATATCGCAAGCAGTTAATAAGTCTGTCCAAACTACCGTCCATGTTGCAGTAGAAGATTCACCCGCAACAGCAGCGGCAGCTTCTACGGGATCTACGCCTGGTTGTGGAGTTATACGGAATAGAGCTAGAATATCAGTGTCTTTAACGTTATAATCAGCATCCCAATATCCCATTTTGGCATACGGAATTACACCAGATTCGTAACGCTCACTTTTTAATCGAGTTCTTTCCTGTACATTCTCAGACATAGAGATTCTCCGAAGCCAGCAACAAGCTCTTAATAGTTTTTATCCTTTAATGAGGGAATAATTTAGAAGTCCCTAAGGTATATAAATACTATACTTTCGAAAGGTATTTACTTTTCTCTATTTGTAAATAAAAAGATAACTTTTATTAATTTATAAGATTAATAACAATATTATATATTATATTACTTAAAAAGAGTTGTATATAGATTTCTAATATAATATAACTAGTTAAATTCGATTACTCTAGGGTTATTTGATTTAGAAAGGCGATATAGCCAAGTGGTAAGGCCGTGGATTGCAAATCCTCTATCCCCAGTTCGAATCTGGGTGTCGCCTAATATCAAAAAATTTTAAATTAATCAATAGTTCTGAAGGTAAATTTTTTTTTATAGTTAATTGTTATATGATGTATTGTTGTAACTGGGGGTGTGGCGGAATGGTAGACGCAACGGACTTAAAACTTTGAGCATCAAGTCATTAACGTGATTAGCCAAGTAAGTTCTCAAATTCAAGGAAATCTAAGTCATAATTATGATAAGACAATCTTGAGCCAAGGATTAATATAGTTAATTATTAATTAAGGTGCAGAGACTCGACGGGAACTACCTTAATTGGTAAAGATAGAGTCCAATTTTGAAAAAAAAAATGTATCTATACTTTTTTATTATTGATGAAAATCATATCGAAATGAAAATCCGTTGATGCAAATCGTGAGGGTTCAAGTCCCTCCACCCCCAAATAAAAACTATTATATAAATTATATAATATAAATATTAGAATAAAAAAATAAAATTTTTTATGTGTATTTGTTTGAATTGTAACCGTATAAATAATTGTGATGTTTATTTTATTGTCGAGCAAAAACATAATGAAAAAAAAAATTATCATACAAAAAAACGACCATTCTTCCCACAATCTCCTACGCTATTGTGCATAAATTTTTTTTCTAAAAAAAATTTATATCTTTTAGAATGGGATGTTAATGAATGTTTATCCTACCAAGAAAAGCCTGGCAGTTGGATGGCATTTAACCAAAAAAAATCTCGAAACTCATCTTATCTTTCTTTTGATTTATTTTTTTAGAAGAATTTAGAACTATAAAATGTTTTTATTCTATGTATTTTACCAATAAATTATAAAAGGTTTAATTCATAAAGTTTGATAGTTAAATATCAAACTTTAATAGTGGCGTGTAATATTAAATTATCACTCAAAATTATGTTTTATCATTTATTTTAGACTAGCCACTGCCACTATCAATCCTATTAGCAGCCTGTTATGGTTTATTAATTTACGCTTCTGCGGGTTTATAATTATCCTTATAAAATAATTCTTCAACGTTTTTAAAAGAATTTCTACCTGTGCCCGCTTCAAATTCAGGATATTCTTTTAATGAAGAAGTACTTACGGAGGATTCACGTGTTATAGCAATTTCTCCAGTTCTAGATAATTGTAAAATATTATATTTTTCTAATATTTTTTGAAGAGCCGCAATCTTACCAGGATCGGCTGTTACCTCTAATATAAGAGTAGATTCTGTGATATCAGTAATTTTGAATCTAAATACCTCGGCTAAATTTATAATTTCCTCTCGTTCTATAATACTTACTTGTAGTTTTATTAAAACTAATTCTCTTTGCACTAAAGGTAGATATGTTATATCTTGAGCATTAACAACATTAATTAATTTTTTTATTTGCTTAGTTAACTGGCTAGCGGCATCTGAACCATCGCTTTGGTTTATTACTACTATTGTTATTCGTTCATAACATTTTCTTTCACAAGCTGCCATTGTAATACTTTCAATCTGGAATCTTCTTCTAGTTAATAAGCTCACAATACGGACTAATCCTCCTGCATCCTTTTCAACTAATACTGAAATAGTTCTTTTCATAATTATTTTAAATAGTATATTAATTAATAAATTCAATACAATAATTTGAACAAAAAAGAAAATTCCCCTTTTTTGTTCAAATTATTTTACTGGGTTACTTCAACTATAACAGAAAAAGCTGAAGGGTCTAAAATAGCTAACTGCGATAACATTTTACGATTTAGAAGAATTTTTGATCGTTTTAAATTATGGATGAACCTGCTATACTTTAAATTGTAATTGCTTACTGCAGCATTAATCCTTGTGATCCATAATTGGCGAAATATTCTTTTCTTCTCTTTTCTTCCACGGTATGCGTATATCAAGCTTTTAATTACTTGTTGATTTGCTACACGGAATAAACTTGAATGAGCACCACAAAATCCTTTTGCAAGTTTTAAGATTTTGTTTCTACGGTTCCGAGCGACATTACCTCGCTTAACTCTAACCATTAATTTTCTTATCGTTATAGACTAACAAACTAACATTTTTCTTATTGCTTTGGTATCTGATTTACTTACTACAATGGTGTTTGCTAAATTTCTCTTTTGCTTAGCAGATTTTTTTTCTAAAAGATGTCCCTTAAAAGCTTTACGTCTAACAAACCTTTTTCCTGCAATAAGTTTATAACGTTTTTTTGCAGCTTTTCTTGTTTTAAGTTTTGGCATAATTTTTTTGATATCTATATATTTTTATATCCTGAATTGCTAATTATTTTAAGAACCTCGATCAATAAATTCTTTTATTTTCTGGATTATTAAATCAATTTTTAGATATGAATTGTTTCATCGCCCGGTTCCCAATCACTAGGACAAACTTCATCAGGGTTTTCTGTTATATATTGAATGGCTTGTAAAATTCTTAAGGTTTCATCAACACTACGACCAAAAGATAAATTATTCGTAGTTGAATATTGTATAACACCTTTTTTATCAATAATAAACAAACCACGTAAAGCAACACCAGAATCATGTAAAACATTATAAGAATTACTAATTTCTTTTTTTAAGTCAGAAACTAGAGGATAACTTAATGGACCTAAACCTCCATCTTCACGTTTCGTTTGTACCCATGATAAATGTGAATATTCACTATCAACAGAAACAGCTAAAACTTCCGTGTCTAGTGAACTGAATTCTTTAAAGCGATCACTAAATGAAGTTATTTCAGTAGGACAAACAAAAGTAAAATTTAATGGGTAGAAAAATAAAACAACATATTTTTTTTTACGATAATCTGATAATCGAATTTTATAACGTTCCTCGTCATAAACTGCTATTGCCTCAAAATCTGGGGCAATTTTCCCTACCTGTGCATTATTATTATTCATAATAATATTTTCCTTATATAATTAATCACAGTTACTTTTATTTTTATACTATAAAGAATAATATTCTTTAAAGTAATTTATTGGTTTTGCCTCTTTAAGTTACAAAAGGATAATCAAGATCTATTTAGTATATAGTATGCCAATCTTTTTCAGAATTTAGAGGTTTCATTAAACCCATCTGTATTAAATTAATTAATATAGTAGAATAGTTTCCTGTTCTTTGGAAAAAGAACATAAAATTCTGTAAGGCATGACCGTAATGTGCTTTTTCCTTCACATCAATTTCTGTTAATGCTAGATTTGCTTCAGCACATTTGTCTAGATGTTTGAAAAAACTTGGATGATTTACATTTAAAATAACAGGAAATAAGCGTCCTGCACTTTGATTTGTTTTTTTGATTACATGAATATCAAATTTTCTAGCATCTAAACCTAAGGTAGCATAAAAACTACTTCTTTGTAAATCATTCAAATACATAGTTGCAAAAACCGATAACAGAAAAAATCTACACCAAAGTTTAGCAACAGTAGTAGTTAATAATTCTGGTTGTGATTTTAAAATAGCAGCAAAAAAGTCTCCATGTCTATTTTCATCTTGACACCAACTCTCAAAAAACCTAAATATTGGGTAAATACGATATTCAGGATTTTTTTCTAAATGTCTGTAGATTGTTATATATCGCCAATAACCAATTTTTTCTGATAAATATGTAGCATAAAAAATAAATTTAGGCGAAAAAAAAGTGTATTTACGACTTTTAGTTAAAAACCCTAAATCAAGAGTTAAATTAAAATCACTCATTGATTTATTTAAAAACCCTGCGTGTCTTGCTTCATCTCTAGACATAAAAGCAAACCCTTCAGCTAATAAGGGGTTTTTCGTTTTAAGGTTTCTTGATAATTCCTTATATAATAAAAACCCTGAAAATTCAGCTGTACATGATCTTTCTAAAAATTCCGTAATAAGAGATTTGGTACGTTTATCAAAATGAGCCCAAGATTGGTTAAATTCCTGATCACGAATAAAGTGATGTTGGTTATAATCCATACGGAACTCTTCTATAATAGATTCAAGCTCTGATTTATTTGAATTAATGTCTAAGTTAGCCATTGCATCAAAATCAGTTGTATAAAAGCGAGGTGTTAGTAAAGACTCACCTGCAGGAGTTTTTGTTTTTACTGCATTTGTTTCATTATTTTTATTACTGTTAATCGATTTAGTCATAGATTTTACCCCTAGTATAAATTAATAGTTAGTTAGTTATTATTTTACAGTTTTAATTTTAAGCTTTATTTATTTCTCATTCCGATTAGCTGAACGCACTAAATCATATTAATTTCGTATTTATTAATTTTACGAATAAAGAATTTTAAGTTCGGACTTTGTTTTATACCCAAACCGGAACACCTACAACTAAAGCTAACTTTATATCTTTTTTTTTTAGTTCATTTAGCCTCTCCTATTTAATATTGAATATTATTATATATTATATACTAAATAATATAATAATAAACATTTTATAAAAATCACTCTTTAAAGTAAATAGATATTAAATTATCTTGATTTTGACCTAGAGTTAAATTAAAGTATATAATAAAGTCTATATTGATTATATATTTTCAAAAATTAAGGAATACTCATGGATATAATTAGCTTAGGTTGGGCTACAATTATGATGATATTTACGTTTTCTCTTTCGCTAGTCGTTTGGGGCCGTAATGGGTTTTAAGATGATATAATTTTAAGCATAAGGATGTAATAATTTATGGGTGGAGAAATTTTATCAATCGGTGTTTTATGTTTTAGTATGGTGCTAATCGGATTATCTCTTGGGTTTCTATTATTAAAAGTCCAAGGAGAATAAAAAAGTAAATTAAAATAATCAATAATAATTAAATTATTAACTTTATTAAATTATTTGTTATATATATAAATATACTGTTATGAGTAATGTGAACATTTTTAGTATATTATCAATAATACTCAATTTTTCATTAGTTCTTATTATACTAGTTAGAAGTCCTAATGAACAGAGCTTACAAGAAAATTTAGATCCGTTTAAACTTTTTGAAAGTTCTAGTAGAGCAGAAAAATCAATCGACAAATTAATCCAAATATTAACTATTTTATATTTCGTCTTAGCTCTTGTATATACTATTCAAAGATACCTTTAAGGACTATAATGAATAGATATAAAAGATAATGAACTATTAAAATCAAGGTATTATAGTAATTATTAATAATAAAAGGGGCTGTATTGGTTTCGACATTTATAATTCTATTAATCAATAAGCAGATTTAAATACTTAAAACATACAGTAATTGCAAACAATATTATTAATTTTAACAAAAATCAAGTCTTTGCATAAATTTCTTGAATTTTAACCTCAATCAATTATATAATTGTTGATTGAAATAAGAATAAGATTATTTTCCCCTAAAACTTTACAAAACTTTAGTTTTGGTATTATTATTATAGATAAAGTATTTTAATTTTATTTATTAATATAAAATAAACATAAACTCATCAACTTTCTTGTTAAAAATTCGTTTATTTAACGTTTTAAATGTAACGAAAGTAAACTAATTGATAACTAAATCTGTGATTACATTGATTAGTTTGATGATTATTTTAAATGGACGTGGGTTCGAGTCCCACCAGCTCCTCACTTCTATAAAATTATAAAATGAAATTTATAGAACGAATTTTCGCATTTGTGGCCGAGTGGTTGAAGGCAACGGACTCATAATCCGTCTTCTTATTAGAACACCGCTGGTTCGAACCCAGCCAGATGCAAATTACTTAGTTCTAAATCTTTGTTTTAGACGACTTCCTTTCCCTACAATACTGCGTAAATAATATAATTTTGATCTTCTTACACGAGAAGATTTAATTACTTCAATTGATTCAAATTTAGGGGAATGTATTAAAAAATTTCTTTCTACACCGATACCTTGGAATACTTTTCTAACTGAGATTGTTAAATTAATTCCACTATTATTTTTTCCTAAAATAATCCCTTGATAGTATTGTATTCTTTCTTTATTCCCTTCTTTAATAAATACTCCAATCTTTACTGTGTCACCTACAAATATTTTGGATAGATTCTTTTTAATATGAACACTTTCAACAGAATCAATCAGTTCTTTATCATTTAAGAATGTGGCTTGTTTTATATTTTTCATTAATTTTTTATTTATAATATTTTACTAAAGGATAATTAAAATAAATTTTTAAACTTTTAAGTTTTTACAAAACTTATCATATCATAGTATATCTTAAAAAAGTATTTTTATTTTAACTTACTTCTTATCTATATAGTATAGAAAAAATTAAAATTATTTGTTTATAGGTTTCCTACTAATTAAATAATTTTTATCAACCAAGTCAAGGTATGATAATCTTTAAAAATGAAGTTTACAAAATTCTATAACCAATTATATATTATAGGTGTACACTAATTATTATCTAGTATATTATTTTTTACTATTACTATTACTATTACTATTATTTAATTTGTTCTTCATTTATAAACTTCGTTTTGACCAAGCTAAAAATTAGAAAGACCAACCTGATTTGAATAAAGAAACAAATTATTTTTCATAAATTAGTAAATAAATAAAAATGGCTCATAAAAAGGGTGCGGGAAGTACAAAAAATGGACGAGATTCTAAATCAAAACGCCTTGGGGTAAAATGTTTCCAAGGGCACCCAGTACAAGCTGGTAATATTTTAATAAGACAAAGAGGGTTAAGTTTTAAAGCGGGTGATAATGTAGGGATTGGTAAAGATTACACCTTATATGCACTTACAGAAGGTTTGGTTTCTTTTAAAAAAACAAAGAAAAAAACAAGCATTTCAGTTTCTGCTACTCTTTAATATAATTATACTAGAGATAAAGATCATTGAACAACAAGTTTAGTATCTATAAAACTATACTACGCTTATTATTTATTAGTGTACTGGAATTAGAAAGAGATTTCGCTCTACGAATAACAAAATGATAATGCATAAAGAAATTCTATTGCATTATATTATAAAGAAAAGTTTCTAGATAGGATAGTGTACTTTAATAAAAGGGCCAATATGAACATCTTATCTATAGGCAAAATACTATCTAGAATCTAATCTTATTATTTATAGAAATAGGTTATACTATATAAAATTAATAAGGTTGTCTCTAGTCTTTCAAAAAATTTATTATTAGTTTCTATTTCTAGAATTAGATGTTTTGCATAGTTCAAGAAAATATATTTTATTAGAGAAAAGAAAGAAAATATAAAATTATGACACCATCTTTAACAAATTTTTTATCTAGCTTAATTGCTGGTGGGCTTATTGTAGTTTTACCTATCAGTCTTGCATTATTATTTGTCAGTAAAAAAGATGCTTTAACTCGTGTACCACCAAAAAAATAGTAATTAAAAACAAAAATTTTAAAAGTTAGTTTTTTAATTTTTGTTTTTTACATTTCTATAAGTAAAAAATGGATAGAAGGTTTTATAGTTTCTAATTCAATAATAAATAATTTTTCAAAAGTTTAATAATTCATGATAAACATAGTTTTTGGAGCAAACTTTCTTCTAGGCCTTATAATAATTCTTGGTGTACTAATTTTGTATTTTTTAAGAATTATAAGACCAGAACTATCGCGTGATGAAGATATTTTTTTTACAACATTAGGGTTGATTTACGGCTCTATTTTAATTATTCATGGGTGGCGACTTGATCCAATACTATTATTCAGTCAAGTTCTTTTAGTCAGCATTGCTCTTGCAGCTGGTTGGGAAAATATTCGACTTAGAGGCTTAATCGCCAAAAAAATTAAAGAACAATTAAAATTACCAAAAATTTATTCTAATAAATCTAAGTAAACTTTGTTGGTAATTCTTGTTTTTTTGTTTCAGTAATTAAAATATTTTATAGGTTTAATCTAATATGTTCAAAAAAATTTTTATAAGTTTAACTATTGCTTGTTTAGCAAGTTCAGTCGGTTCATCAGTTTTAGCTATAGAACTAGATGAAGCAACAAGAACAATACCTGTAAGTAAAGATGGTAAAACAACAGTTTTAACTCCAGAACAAGTTAAAAGAGGGAAAAGACTATTTAATTCTAGTTGTGGGCAATGTCATGTTGGTGGAGTAACAAAAACAAACCCAAATTTAGGTCTTGACTCTGAGGCCTTAAGTTTAGCAACACCACCACGTAATAATATTAATGGTTTAGTTGATTATATGAAAGATCCAACAACTTACGATGGTTTAGAATCCATTGCAGAGATTCATCCAAGTATTAAAAGTGCTAATATTTTCACAAGAATGCGATCATTAGATGAAAATGATCTAGTAGATATTGCAGGTCATATATTGTTACAACCTAAGATTGTTTCTGAGAAATGGGGTGGCGGTAAAATTTATTATTAATTAAAAAATAAAGTAGTAAAGATTTTTAATCTCGCTTTCTATATTAAAAAAATAATAGATTTTTATTTTGTTAAATTAAAAAAGACTCTATACGAGAATTATCAATGAAAAATTTTTTTTTTGGTTTCTTTATTGCATGCTTAGCTTTAATTAGTTTTCAAAATCCAGCTCAAGTTGGAGCAGTAGATATGAATAATGGGGAAAACGTTTTTACAGCTAATTGTTCAGCGTGTCATGCTGGTGGTAACAATGTTATTATGCCTGAAAAAACTTTAAAGAAAGATAAGTTATCTGATAACCAAATGAATAGTGTTTCTGCGATTACTTATCAGGTAACAAATGGGAAAAATGCCATGCCAGCTTTTGGTGGTCGTTTAACTGAAACTGATATTGAAGATGTGGCTAATTTCGTTCTTTCTCAATCTGAAAAAGATTGGGGTTAATAAGTTAACCTTAGATATAATAAGAATAATATTATTCTTATTATGTCATTATAGCCAAATTATTTAAAAAATAAAACCTTTATTACTTCTAAAACCTTTTTATTTAATAATACAACAAAACAGTGAGTAAAAAAATATTATATCAAGAACATGCAAGGCAAGCACTTGAAAAGGGAATGAAAGTCTTAGTTGAAGCAGTTTCCGTTACTTTAGGCCCAAAAGGTAGAAATGTAGTTTTAGATAAAAAATATGGTTCACCGCAAATAATTAATGATGGGGTGAGCATTGCTAAAGAGATTGAATTACAAGATAATATTTTTAATACTGGTGTATCTCTAATAAGACAAGCCGCTTCAAAAACGAATGATGTGGCTGGTGATGGTACAACTACAGCAACTGTTTTAGCCTATGCAATTGTAAAAAAAGGAATGAAGAATGTAGCCGCAGGCTCAAACCCAATTTCTTTAAAGTTTGGTCTTGAAAAAGCTACAAAATATTTAACTAACCAAATATTAGATTACGCTCGTCCTATTGAAAATAATGTGGCAATAGAGCAAGTAGCAACAATTTCTTCCGGTAACGATAAAGAGATTGGATCCATGATTGCAAGAGCTTTAAAAACTGTTGGGCGTGATGGAGTTATTTCGTTAGAAGAAAGCAATAATACGTTTATTGAGTTAGCAATAACGGAAGGTATGAGACTAGATAAAGGTTTTATTTCTCCCTATTTTATTACAAATGCTGAAAAAGCTGAAGTTGAATATGATAATCCCTTTATTTTAATTACAAATAAAAAGCTTACTCTTGTTCAACAAGATTTAATACCTATTCTAGAAAAAGTTGCTTTTACGAAAAGACCTTTACTAATAATCGCTGAAGATATTGAAAAAGAAGCGTTATCTACGCTAGTTCTTAATAAATTGAGAGGGATTGTTAATGTTGTTGCTATTCGAGCGCCTGGTTTTGGGGATCTTCGTAAATCTTTATTAGAAGATATTGCAATATTAACTGGTGGGACTTTAATTACAGAAGAATTAGGTCTACGTTTAGATAGTGTTGAATTAGAGTTATTAGGGAAAGCTTCACGAATAACTGTTACAAAAGATTCAACTACTATTATTACTGAAGGTAATTTGGATAATATTAAAAATCGTTGTGAACAATTAAAAAAACAGATTGCGATGAACGACTCAGCATATGAAATTGAAAAATTAAAGGATAGAATTGCTAAGCTTTCTGGTGGAATCGCAGTAATTAAGGTTGGTGCTGTAACAGAAACAGAAATGAAAGATAAAAAATTACGATTAGAAGATGCAATAAACGCAACACGTGCAGCAGTTGAAGAAGGTGTTATACCTGGTGGTGGTGCAACTCTAACACATCTATCAACACCATTAAAATTATGGGCTAAACAAAATTTAAAAGATGACCAACTTATTGGGGCTTATATTTTAGCGGATTCTATTAAAGAGCCACTTAAAAGAATTGCGGAAAATACTGGGAAAAATGGTAGTGTTATAACAGACTTAGTTGAAGAAGAGTATTTTGAGTTTGGTTATAATGCTGAAACAAACGAGTTTGGAGATATGTTTGACTATGGTATTGTTGATCCAGCAAAAGTAACTCGTTCAGCATTACAAAACGCGATCTCTATTGCTAGTATGATTTTAACAACTGAATGTATCGTTGTAAGTAATAATAATAAAACAAATCAAGTTTAACTATAACTAAAATTTCGGGATTGACGGGACTCGAACCCGCAACTTTCACCGTGACAGGGTGATACTCTAACCAAATTGAGATACAACCCCCCTAGGCGTATCTAAATATACTATGGACATAATATGCCATAATCGTATACTTTTTGTCAATAAGCATAAATACAAAAAAATTTTATATTCTTTTTGGACTTGTCGAGTTAATAAAATTTTCGATAAGTTAGGTTGAACAGTCTATAATTAGAATGTAAGGCTCTGTAGCTCAGTGGTTAGAGTAGGGGACTCATAAGCCCTTGGTCGCAGGTTCAAATCCAGCCAGAGTCATATTTACGGTGAGATGGCTGAGTGGCTTAAAGCGTTAGATTGCTAATCTATTGTACAAATATTCTTTGTACCGAGGGTTCGAATCCCTCTCTTTCCTACAAATATAGACTAAATTTTTATTAAAAAGGCCTCAAAATTATAGAAATAGTTTTTTACTACTTGACAGAATTAGTAACTTTAGTTTACAATAATGTTATTATTTAATAGATAAATTTACGGAGAAATAATCATATGGCTAATATAAGTAAAATATTTGGGGTTGACCTTGGGACGACCAACTCCGTTGCAGCAGTAATGGAAGGTGGACAACCCACAGTAGTTAACAATACGGAAGGATTAAGAACAACACCATCAATTGTTGCTTATACTAAAAATAAAGATTTATTAGTTGGACAAATTGCTAAACGACAAGCTGTTATTAATCCTGAAAACACTTTCTCGTCGATCAAACGTTTTATGGGTTCCAAATTCAGTGAACTAAGCAAAGAGTCAAAAGAGGTTTCTTATAAGCTTGTAGGTGATAATAAGGATAATGTCAAAATTGTTTGTTCTAATATGGATAAGCAGTTTAGTCCTGAAGAAATTTCATCGCAAATCCTAAGAAAGCTTTCTAATGACGTTAGTTTATACATGGGACAAACTATTAATGAAGCGGTAATTACAGTACCAGCATATTTTAATGATGCACAACGTCAAGCAACAAGAGACGCAGGAAGAATTGCAGGGTTAGAAGTAAAAAGAATTATCAATGAACCAACAGCAGCTTCACTAGCTTATGGTCTTGAAAAAAAAAATAATGAACTAGTTATTATTTTTGACTTAGGTGGTGGTACATTTGATGTTTCTTTATTAGAAGTTGGAGATGGTGTTTTCGAAGTTTTATCAACATCCGGTGATACTAAACTTGGTGGAGATGACTTTGATAGAAAAATTGTTGATTTTATTCTTGCAAAATTCCAAAAGGAAGAAGGTATTAACTTAGCTTCTGACCCTCAAGCTTTACAGCGATTAACTGAGGCAGCTGAAAAAGCTAAAATTGAATTATCCAATCTATCTGAAACAACTATAAATCTTCCTTTTATTACAGCAAATCAAGATGGGCCTAAGCATATAGAGGAAATATTAACACGTGGTAAATTTGAAGAGCTTTGTGAAGATTTAATAAACCGCTGTCGATTACCTGTAGAAGCAGCAATTAAAGATGCTCGTGTTGATCGAAATACCATTAATGAGTTAGTACTAGTAGGTGGTTCAACACGTATACCAGCTGTTCAAAATTTGGTTTATAAGATAGTAGAAAAAGAGGCAAACCAGACTGTAAATCCAGATGAAGTTGTTGCAATTGGTGCAGCTGTGCAAGGTGGAGTACTAGCTGGTGAAGTTAAAAATATTTTATTATTAGATGTAACACCTTTATCTTTAGGGGTTGAAACATTGGGGTCGTTAATGACAGTAATGATTCCTAGAAATACTACAATCCCAGTAAAAAAATCAGAAACTTTTTCAACCGCTACAGATAATCAAGAAAGTGTTGATATTGAAGTTTTACAAGGAGAACGTAAACTAGCTAAAGATAATAAAAGTTTAGGTAATTTTAGACTAGAAGGAATACCATTAGCTTCTAGAGGGGTTCCACAAATTGAAGTTACTTTTGATATTAACGCAAGTGGTATTTTATCCGTAACTGCTAAGGATAAAGGAACTGGCAAAACACAGCGTATTAACATCCAGAATTCATCAACTTTAGATAAAGATGAAGTTGAAAAAATGATAAAAAATGCGGAAGAATCATCTAAAATAGATAAAGAGAAAAAAGAGAAAATCGACTTGAAGAATCAGGCTGATTTAGTTTGTTACCAAAATGAGAAACAATTAAAAGAGTACGAAGATAAAATATCTTTAGAGAAAAAAGAACTTCTTTTAGAAGGTATTAAGGCAATTCGCGATATATTACAAAACGAAGAGTTTGATAATGAAGATCTGAAAAATAAACTTGAAGAGCTACAAAAAATTTCCCAAACTATTGGAGAAGATATTGCTAGTTCAGCTAATCCAGAAGTGAAAGATGAACAACAAACGAATTCTGATGAAACAGTTATCGATACTGATTTTACTGACGATTAGTATTTCTATAGTAAGTTTATATATGTAAATTTAATTGCTTAATACTTACTAATTGATATATAATTATTAATAAATAATTTTATCGGAGGATTCTTATGCTTAGTTTATATTTTTTAAAACTATTAGTTTATGCCATTGTTACTGGGTTTAGTTCACTGTTTATATTTGGGTTTTTATCTAACGATCCGTCAAGAAACCCAAACCGAAAAGATTTCGAATAAGACATTATATAAAGTAAAGTAACGTACCAACCTTATTTATAAATAAGGTTGGTACGTTACTTTACTTTATATAATGTCTTATTCGAAATCTTTTCGGTTTGAACAACACAAAATAGTTATTATGCTATAGTATGTACTAGAGACTTCTTAATATTTAATTTGCGAGTGTAGCTCAGTGGTAGAGCGCAACCTTGCCAAGGTTGATGTCGCGCGTTCGAATCGCGTCACTCGCTTCTAAATGTACAAATTCATATGAGAATGTAAGTATATGTTTAATGAGTTAATTAACCTTAGAAAAAAATTTACTAAAATACTAAAAATTAAGGTATAATAATAGTACTAATCAAACTAAATCAAATTATGTTAAAACACGACCAATTAACTATTGGAGGCAAAGTTTTTAATTCTCGCCTTATTGTTGGGACTGGGAAATATAGAAGTTTAAAAGAGATGGTAGAATGTTTAGCAAAAAGTGAAAGTGAAATGGTCACAGTTGCTATTAGAAGACTTAACTTATTAAATATTTCTAAAAATGATAATTTAATAACAGCGATTGACTGGAAAAAATTATGGTTATTACCAAATACTGCTGGTGCAAAAACAGCTGAAGAAGCTATTCGATTAGCATTTTTAGGCCGTGAATTATCTAAAAGGATTGGGCAAAAAGAAAATAATTTTATTAAGCTAGAAGTGATCTCTGATCCTAAATATCTTTTCCCTGACCCAATAGGGACATTGAAAGCAGCAGAATTTTTAGTTAAAAAGGGTTTTATTGTATTACCCTATACAAATACTGACCCAATGTTAGCAAAACACCTTGAGGATATTGGGTGCTCTACTATTATGCCTTTAGGTTCACCTATCGGTTCAGGACAAGGTATTCAAAGTATAAACAATATTCAAATTATTATTGAAAATTCTAAGATACCAGTGATTATAGACGCAGGGATTGGGTCTCCCAGTGAAGCAGCACTTGCTATGGAATTAGGTGCTGAAGCTGTTCTTATTAATACTGCAATAGCACAAGCAAAAAATTCTATGGTTATGGCTAAAGCTATGAACCTTGCTGTACAAGCAGGTAGACAAGCTTATTTAGCAGGGCAAATGAGTTCATATAAGTTTGCACAATCAAGTTCTCCTTTAAAAGGGTCAAATTTTTTAAATTTAAGCAAAAAACAATTATAAATCCCTTTAGTTGGATTGATAAAGGTGCGTGGTTTATCATTGAAATTTATTAGTTTTTAAAATGACAATATCAGGGTTGGTATGGTAAACTACTTTGAAATTAAGAGATAAAAAAAATTTATAATAGATTATTATTTATAATAATCAAAGTTTACAAAAGAATTAGTTCCATGATTTTTTAATCATTTTAGATCCGTAAGGAAGGAGACGTTAGTGAATATTCCTAAACCTTTAACAACTTATTATTTTATTGTTGCAAGTAGTGAATTTTTATTAGTTACTGAACCTGTTGAAGAAATTTTACGCGAGCGAGTGCAACATTATCGAAGAGTAAAAAAAAATATAGACTTTTGGTTGGTACAATCACCAAAATTTTTAGAATCTGTCCAATTAACTGGTTTACAAACAAAATTAAGACAAGCTAGAATAGCTAATGAATGTTCAGCAATTGTTTCTGTAGACAAAACTTTTATTACTTGGTTAAAATTAAGACTTAATAATGTAGCAATGGGAAGCTTTAGTGCACCAACAGGTGATATTACAAGCCCATTAGCTTCTAATTTTAAAGTGGAGGGAAGCCCTAAACAAAAATAATCTTGAAAAACAAACAATAATTATTATAAGCCATATTTTAAGCTTTAACTAAATTTTTTTATGGCAGACTTAACTACAAAGTATTAAAGAATCAATTATTAATCCTGTAAATTACTAGGTCTATTTAAAAAGAGAGTTCAGGTTAATATCTTGATCATTCAATTTTTAATTTATATAAACCACTTAAAAGATAATTTTATTTTCCCTAAAAGCTTTTAATTTAAACAAATTTAATAACAGATGATAAAATTATTTCCCCGAATGAATAGTATTTGGGATGAGTATCGACCAACCTTAAATTATATTAATGATCTTGAAAAAGAGTTAATATCTTTAAGTGATAATGAGTTAAAAAGTAGAACTTCCAAATTAAAATATTTTACTTCCAAAGAAGATAGTTTAGATAAAAAAACATTAGCGGAAAGTTTTGCCTTAACTAGAGAAGCCTCTAAAAGAACAATTGATTTAAGACATTACGATGTACAACTATTAGGAGGATTAGTTTTAAACGATGGTAAGATTGCGGAAATGAAAACTGGTGAAGGTAAAACTTTAGTTTCAACCTCACCCGCCTTAGCCAATTCTTTAGCAGGTAAAGGTGTTCATATAGTAACTATAAATGATTATTTAGCAAAACGTGACGCAGAATGGATGGGTCAAATACACCGATTATTAGGATTGGGGGTTGGTCTTATACAATCGGATATGACAATAGCAGACCGTAAAATAAATTATTCTAGGGACATAACATATGTAACGAATGTTGATTTAGTCTTCGATTTCTTAAAAGATAATATGGTAACGGATAAAAAAGAGTTAGTACAAAGACCTTTCAATTTTTGTATTATCGACGAGGTTGATTCCATTTTGATTGACGAAGCGAGGACCCCTTTAATTATATCTCGTGATTCAGACTTATTGGTAGAAAAATATTTTAAAGCCAATGAAGCCTCTAAGTATTTGGAAGATAAAAAGCATTTTGAAATTGATGAAAAGGCAAAAAAAATAAGTCTAACAGAACAGGGGTTAAAACGCACTAAAATTTTATTAAAAGTTGATAATTTGTATAGTATCCAAGATCCATGGATCCCTTATATTTTAAATTCTTTAAAAGCTAGGTACCTTTTTTTCCGTGATATTCATTATATTTTAAAGGATAACCAAATTGTTATTATTGATGAATTCACAGGTCGAATAATGGAAGGTAGAAAGTGGGGTGATGGTTTACACCAAGCCATTGAAGCAAAAGAAAATATTCAAAATTTAAGAGGAAGCGAAACTTTAGCCTCGATAACTTATCAAAATTTTTTCCGACTATATCCAAAAATATCTGGTATGACAGGTACGGCTAAAACTGAGGAATTAGAATTTGAAAATATTTATGATTTACCGGTTTCTATATTACCTACATATGAAAAAATGAAGCGTAAAGATGATTCGGATTTTATTTTTATTGATGAAATAAGTAAATGGAGGGCTATTGCTCAAGAATGCTTGAAGATGTATTCTACAGGCCGACCTGTTCTAGTTGGTACAACAACTATTCAAAATTCAGAAATACTTTCTCAATTATTAAATACTTATAGGGTGCCTCACCAATTATTAAATGCAAAACCAGAGAATGTAAGCAAAGAATCCAAAATTGTAGCGCAAGCTGGGTGTTTGAATTCTATTACTATTGCAACAAATATGGCAGGCAGAGGAACTGATATCTTATTAGGTGGTAATCCTGAATTTAAAGCATTAGAATCTACTCGTTTTATATTAAAAAGATTATTAGGTAAAAAAAAATTTTTTGTTCCTGGTATTGATTTAAGAAAATTAAAAAGAGCTTTAAAGAAAAGTCCTAAATTAGTTACTTATTTACAAAAAAATTTAGATACACTATTAGCATCTCTAGAAGTTTCAAATAAGCAATTAAATATTTTGGAAAATTTTATTTTTAATTTACATAGCCAACTGCTAAGTAAATACAAAGAAAAACAAAAAGAAGAATCTGAAATTGTAAAATCGTTAGGTGGACTCTATGTTATAGGGACTGAACGTCATGAATCAAGGAGAATTGATAACCAATTAAGGGGTCGTGCAGGAAGACAAGGTAATCCTGGAAGCTCGAGATTTTTTTTAAGCTTAAATGATCCATTAATTCGGGTTTTTGGTGGTGATAAAATACAAGAAACAATGCAAAAATTAAAAATTGAAAGTGAAATTTTAGATTCTAAATTTTTATCAGATTCTTTAAATTCTGCTCAACAAAAAGTGGAAGGGTTTTATTATGATCAGCGCAAAACCTTAAATAAATATGACCAAGTTTTAGACAAGCAAAGAAAAGTTATTTACTATTTACGTGAAAAAGTTCTTTCTACTACTATTATGCGGGATTTAGTTATGGAATTTAGTGAAGGATTCCTTGATGATTTTATAGATTACTTAGACTCACAGACTCGTGAAGGAAAAGATATTATTTTATCAAAAAAAATTCTTAGATTATTAAACCGTTTATCTATTTCAAATGGTATGATATATAACAACTTGGATAAGTTATCCAAATTAAAAAAATTCCTTTATGAGCAATTATGGGCAAGTTATGCTTGTAAAGAATTTCGTTATTCTTGCTCAACAGATTCACGTGTACTGGATAGATATAACCAACTTATATTTTTTAAATATATTGATTTTTTTTGGTTTAAGCATTTAGAAAATATGAATTTTTTACTTGATGCTATTAGTTGGGAAGCGTATGCACAAAAAGATCCTTTTCTCCAATATGACGAGAGGGCTACAAGTCTTTTAAATCTTACTCTTAAAGACTGTAGGGATTCAATTATATTTGAAATTTTTATTTCCAACATTATATTAACGGATATAAATTAAGAGAAAATACATGTACAAATTCTTTAATTTATGTTATTATACTTTCATCATTTAGTATTTATAATAAAATATATAATAAAATATTATGACAAAAAGAACATTAGGTGGAACGAATAGAAAAGTTATTGCTGTTTCTGGTTTTCGTGCTCGAATGAAAACTAAGCAAGGGTGCAAAGTAATAAACAACCGTAGAAGAAAAAAAAGAAAAAATTTAAGTATTTAGACAATAGATTTATAGAAAATTAATTTATATAAATTAAAAATATTTTATTATGACTTTTCAAGAAGAACTTTTAATTTTATTAAAAGCCCGTTACCCTATAATTTATGTTATAACCATTGAGGAAGACCGATTAGAATATACTATTCGTAATGCTATTATTAATAAAAGTTATAGTAACCTATATGTTTGGGATTTTATCGAAGGTTATAAACTAAATCCCATAAAAAAAGAATTTGGTAAAAGAAATCCATTGGAAGCTATAGAATTTATTGAAAAAATAAATTCAAGGACTCCAAGTATTTTTATTTTAAAAGATTTTAAGAGGTTTTTAAAAGACTTAACAATTTCTAGAAAATTACGCAATATTTTACAATTGTTAAAAATTCAACCCAAGACTATTATTATTGTTGATTCTGAAGTTCAAATACCAAATGATCTTAAAGATCATATTACAATTATAAAATTTAATTTACCAACACCTAAAGAAATTAAAACAGAATTAACCCGTTTGAATAAAAACTTAACTGTTGAAGGGAATTTGTCTCAACGGATATTAGAAAAAGTTATCCAGGCTTGTCAAGGTTTATCTTTAGAGAAAATTAGAAGAGTTTTGGGGAAAGCAATTGTTATTTATAAACAAATAGACCAGAATGCAATCCCGATAATTTTAAGAGAAAAACGTCAAGTGATTAGTCAAACTGAGCTTTTAGAGTTTTGGTCAGTTAAAAGCAAATTAAAAGATGTTGGTGGAGCTTATAATTTAAAAAAATGGTTAAATGCAAGAACTGAAATATTTTCTGAACAGGCATTAAATTATGGTTTAGTAACACCAAAAGGGGTGTTAATAATTGGGATGCAAGGAAGTGGTAAAAGTCTGATAGCAAAGTCTGTTGCTTATGAATGGAAATTGCCACTTTTACGTTTGGATGTTGGGAGATTATTTGCTGGGATTGTAGGAGAATCAGAATCTAGAGTTCGTGAAATGATCGCTATTGCTGAATCATTAGCCCCTTGTGTGTTGTGGGTTGATGAAATTGATAAAGCTTTTAGTGATTCTGAACAAAATTTTGATAGCGGAACAACAACGCGTGTTTTAGCAACATTTGTTACTTGGCTAGGGGAAAAAACTCTTCCCGTTTTTGTTATTGCTACAGCTAATGATATTTATTCTTTGCCTGTAGAAATATTAAGAAAAGGTCGCTTTGATGAAATCTTTTTTCTTGGCATACCAACAGTTGATGAAAGAAAACTGATTTATGAAGTTCATCTAAGACGTTTTCGACCAGAGACTTGGCAAACTTATGATAGTAAAAAGTTAAGTAAACGGGCCCGTAAATTTTCTGGAGCAGAAATTGAACAAACTATTATTGATGCGATGTATGTCGCATTCAGTGAACAGCGAGAATTTACAACTAATGATATTTTGATAGCTATCAAAGAAACTATCCCAATTCTTGACATTGATCCTTTACGTACAGAGTTAATACAGAATTGGGCAGCATCAGGAAAAATTCGTGTTGCTTAAAAGTCTTTATTAAAGTTTGTTAATCTAAAATCCTATTATTAATTATTTATATATGATTAAACGTGTTTTTAAATATTTGGCTAATTTAAAATTAGCTATAATAATATTGCTAGCCATTGCAATATTAACTAGTATTGGTTCTATTATTGAACAAAATAAAGAAATTCCATTTTATCAAAACAATTATCCAACATTGATTTTTAGTATTCCATTTTGGAAAATCCTTCTTTTTTTCGGTTTTGATAATATTTATAGTACGTGGTGGTTTTTATTATTGCTTGGCCTTTTAGGGCTGTCTTTAGCTTGCTGTACAGTTCTCCAGCAGTTGCCAACTTTAAAATTTTCTCGAAGATATTATTTTTATAAACAAGTAAACCAATATAATAAATTAACCTTTAAAATAAAGTCAATTAAAGTCTTTCCAAGTCATTTGAGCTATGTATTATTAAAAAAAGAATATTCACTTTTCCAGCAATCGAATAGTTTCTATGCTTATAAGGGGTTGATAAGTAGAGTTGGTCCTATTATTGTGCATTTAAGTATTATCTGTGTACTACTAGGAAGTACATTAGGCGCCTTAAAAGGATTTAACTCCCAAGAATTAATACCTAAAACTGAAGTGTTTCATATCCAAAATGTTATAAAAAATGGGGTTTTTTCTTCAATACCTCAAAAAACTTTTCGAATTAACGACTTTTGGTCAACATATACTTCTACTGGTTCAATTAAACAATTTTATACAGATGTTTCCGTTTTAAATGGTCGTGGTGGTGAAACGCAAAGAAAAACTATTTCTGTAAATAACCCATTATTATTAAGTGATTTAATAATATATCAAACCGATTGGGGAATATTAGGTCTAAGATTAAAGTATATTAAGAACGATAATTCTAGTATAAGTCTTCAACTACCTATATCAAAAATCAATACTTCGAACCAAAAAATTTGGATCAGCTCTTTACCTAACACAAAACAAGATACAAAAAGTTTTATTGTACTTATTAAAGATCATCGAGGGCAAATTAGTTTATATGATAATGATGGAAAATTTATAAAGACTACTAATATAGGTGATACTATTTATAATACCGATTTAATAAGTTTTAATTTTACTGATATAATTTCTTCGACAGGTATCCAGATTAAATCCGACCCAGGTATTAAATTAATTTATTTTGGTTTTTTATTTTTAATGGTAAGTAGTTTAATCAGTTATATTTCTTTTTCAGAATTTTGGTTATTGTATTTTCCGACAAAAGTTATCGCTGGTGGTAAAACAAATCGTGCAAAAGTTAAATTTAACCTTGAGTTTTTAAAATTTAAACAATCTTTTTTTTAACTAATCAATCGCAACTGGACATTTATACAAAATACCTGTATTATTAAATGCAAGGTAAAATATAATTCTGTGTTTTATCGATTTTTTAAGTTATAGCATATTACAATAGTGAGGTCTAAAAGATGTTTGATCATCTTAGAGGAAATGTACTAGAATTGTTTTTCGGTGTCTATTGGATTGAAATCTTTATTTTTATTTTATTTTTGGTACTAGGTTTTGTGCTAGAACAAAAATTTAATTTTAATAAGCCTAGAAAATGGTTTTTAGCCTTTAATGGCTTAGTTTGTCAAAGAGTTCTTTCAGTTTTAGCCTACTATGTACCTTATTTAGATGTAGTAAATACACATATGCCTTTAATTGCTGAAACTCATCCTTTTCTTGTAAGGATTTTTTTACCAAATTATATAGCAGAATCAGTAAATATTATACAAAAAGTGCCATTTTTATCTTTTATTTATCTACTAGTAGGATATGGTGTTTTAGTGCGTTATAAAATACCAGAGGATAGATTTGTTAGGTTCAATATTATGTATGGTATAATAATTATCTCGTTCCAAGGAATTTTCCATGAATTATTTATTAATTTTACAAATGTATTTGTTAAAAACCCAGCAGACAAGTCAGAAGCAGCATTATTAGCTTTTCTTGCTTGGGTTGTTATATTTATACCTTGTTTTTTAAGAGCTCTTTTTGGTAAGTATGAAGGCAACACCTTTATGCGTGAAGCAATTGAAGTACATTTAGGTCGAGATGGTCCTGATTTTATTTGGTGGGATAGGATTAGAAAAGATCAAGCGCCAAAAAAACCTAAAAAATAACTTTAGTAGTTTATTATTTAGGTTATAAGATCAATAATTTTTGATTAAATCAAAAATTTTAATAGGCCGAGTTGGATTTGAACCAACGTAGGAAAACCAGCGGATTTACAATCCGCCCCCTTTAACCACTCGGGCATCGACCCTAACAGTCTATGATATTATAGTTTGCATGCACGAACAAATTTTTAAAAATACATTTTATTATCTAGAAAAAAATTCAGTTATTTTAACTTTATATTGAGTGTATTTTGAAAAGGTGTTCTTTATTTGAAAAAATGTATTATAATCCTCTTTTCCCTAGAGGGTGTTTCTATTGAACACTCTAAAATATTTATTTAAACTAATATAATATCTTATGAAATTAGCTTATTGGATGTACGCAGGTCCTGCTCATATTGGTACTCTTAGGATTGCAAGTTCTTTTAAAAATGTCCACGCTATTATGCATGCCCCTTTAGGTGACGATTATTTTAATGTTATGCGATCAATGCTAGAAAGAAAACGTGATTTCACTGCTGTAACAGCAAGTGTTGTTGACAGACATGTTTTAGCAAGGGGTTCACAAGAAAAAGTTGTTAATAATATTAGTAGAAAGGATAAGGAAGAAAAACCAGATTTAGTTGTTTTAACTCCTACGTGTACTTCAAGTATTTTACAAGAAGATTTACAAAATTTTGTTAACCGTGCTTCAATTGAGACACAAGCTGATGTTTTATTAGCGGATGTGAATCATTATAGAGTAAATGAAATGCAAGCTGCAGATCGTACTTTAGAGCAAATTGTACAATTTTATATAAAAAAGGCACAAAAAACTAAACAATTAGACACAACTAAAACAATAGAACCTTCAGTGAATATTATTGGCTCCTTCAATTTAGCTTTTCATAACCAACATGATATTGCTGAATTAAAACGCCTGATGTCTGATTTAAATATAAAAATTAATAGTATTATACCAGAAGGGGCTTCGGTACAAGAATTAAAAAACTTACCTAAAGCTTGGTTTAATATAGTTCCTTATAGAGAAATTGGTCTACTGACAGCAGAATATTTAAAAGATGAATTCGATATGCCCTTTATTGATACCACTCCTATGGGAGTAGTTGAAACAGCTAATTGCATTAGAAAAATCCAATATATCCTAAACGATAATAATGCAGATGTTAATTTTGAAAAATACATTGATATACAAACTCGTTTTGTTTCTCAATCAGCTTGGTTTTCGAGATCTATAGATTGCCAAAATTTAACAGGGAAAAAAGCAATAGTATTTGGTGATTCTACTCATGCAGCAGCTATGACTAAAATTTTAACAAAGGAAATGGGTATTAATGTTGTTTGGGCTGGGACTTATTGTAAGTATGATAAGTCTTGGTTTGAAAAAGAAGTAGGTGATTTATGTGATGAAATTGTTATAACAGATGATCATAATTTAATTGGTGATTTAATAGCTAAAGTTGAACCAGCAGTAATTTTTGGTACTCAAATGGAAAGACATGTTGCTAAACGTCTAAATATTCCATGTGGTGTTATATCAGCACCGGTTCATATCCAAAATTTCCCTTTAAGTTATAGACCATTTCTTGGCTATGAAGGGGCAAACCAAATTGCAGACTTGATCTATAATTCTTTCACATTAGGCATGGAAGATCATCTATTAGAAATTTTTGGTGGTCATGATACAAAAGAAGTTTTGAGTGCAGGGTTATCTGTAACTTCACAAGACTCAGAAATAAAATGGAATTTAGAATCACAGGCCGAATTAACAAAAATCCCAGGATTTATTAGAGGTAAGATTAAACGAAACACCGAAAAATTTGCTCAAGAACAAAAAATGGAAACTATAACCCTAGAAATTATGTATGCTGCTAAAGAAGCTGCAGCTTAAATTTTTATTAATATAATCTTCTTGACATAAATAACCTAGTATTGATATGCTGTAATGGTATATCAATCAATTACGGGACGTAGCGCAGTTTGGTAGCGTATCTGCTTTGGGAGCAGGGTGCCGCAGGTTCAAATCCTGCCGTCCCGAATAATAATACTTAATTAGCTCTAAATATTAGAGTTAATTATACTTTTTGCGGAGTGGAGCAGTTTGGTAGCTCGTTGGGCTCATAACCCGAAAGTCGCAGGTTCAAATCCGGCCTCCGCTAGAATTTATATAAACTTATTAAATTTTCAGATTTAATTTTAGATTCGTATAACTATGTCACTTTATCCTAGTAAATATATGCCTGTTTTCGGTGGTAGTACTGGTGGTTGGTTACGTTCAGCAGAATATGAAGAGAAATATGTTATTACTTGGAACTCTACTACAGAACAGCTGTTTGAAATGCCAACTGCTGGTACAGCATTAATGCTTTTAGGCCAAAACCTTTTATATCTTGCTCGTAAAGAACAATGCCTTGCCTTAGGTACTCAATTACGAAAATTAAAAATAAAAGATTACAAAATTTATAGAATTTTCCCAGGTGGAGAAATACAATTTCTACATCCAAAAGATGGTGTTTTTCCTGAAACATCAAATGAAGGTCGAACTCCAGTAGGGAAAAGAGATTTCTCTATCGGAAAAAACCCTAACCCAGCTTCTATAAAATGGAAATAAGAAACAGGATCTTATAATATCAGGTTTTTATATAATCATAGCAAAGGTATTAGTGTTTTTTTATTCTAAAAGTTTTTCTAAATATTTAATCTATCTTAGCTTAACTTGACGAACTAGTAACTTCTCTTATAGACTTGTAAGTATGAATAGGTAAAAACTTATATTTTAAATAGAGCATAATTATATGCTCTATTTATTAATTTATTATCATAATCGATAGGAGAGATGGCAGAGATGGTCGATTGCGTCTGATTTGAAATCAGATGAACGTTTACGCGTTCCGTGGGTTCGAATCCGACTCTCTCCTTTAATTTAATGTTTCTAATAACTAAATATTTAATTTTATATACAACTTGCTTAAAAATAATATATTAGTATATAATAATGTTATACATTATTATATTATTTTTATTAAGGATAACAAAAAATGGCAAATACCAAATCGTCGAAAAAACGTATAAAAATTAATAAAAGAAACCGTATCCAGAACAATTCGTATAAATCTCTTATAAAAAGCCATGAAAAAAATCATTTAAGCCTTATTAAAACTTCTAATGAGCAAGTATCTAGCGTAGGAGAAGAGAAGTCTGATTATACGGCTTTGCTTAGAGCTTCTTTTTCATCAGTTGTAAGTCAGATTGACAAGGCAGTAAAAAAAAAAATTATTCATAAGAATACCGCTATTAGAAAAAAAACAAATTTGTTTAAAAAAACTTTCCCTACATTAAACTAATATTTTAATTTTCATTTGTTTTCAATATCCCGTTTAGATATAAAATATATATATATATATAACTTAGATATATTATGAAAGATATTTTAGAGAATAGAAAGCAAAAATTCCCGATAATTCTCCCAGATTTATCAGAAGTTCAACGGATAAGTTTTTGTTGGTTTTTAACAGAAGGATTACCTGAAGAGTTAACCAATTGCCCTTCAATATTAAATAAAAGAAGTGGCATTGAATTAATAATTTATGGGCAAGAATATAAAATTTATTATCCCAGTTTTGCTATTTTAAATGCTCTAAAGAAAAAGGGGAATTATAACTTAAGAATTTATGTTCTAATGTCGCTGAAAAAAAACGAAACGGTGAAAAATGGTTCAGTACAATCAGAAGACTTTTCCCCCAAAGAAAGAGTATTTTTTGGTGAAATACCTCTTATGACTGAGAAAGGTACTTTTATATTTAATGGCTGCGAGAGGGTAATTGTTAGTCAAATTATTAGAAGCCCTGGTATTTATTATAAACGTATCCAAAAAGAGAAAAAAGTTTTTTATGAAGGAACAATTATTTCAAAGCATGGTTCTTGGTTAACTTTTGAATTAGAATATAATTTAATTTGGGTTAAATTTGATAAGCAATATAAAATCCCTATAAATTGGTTTCTAGTTGGATTTTCGTTAGAAGAACATGAAATTTATCAAACAGTGCAAAACTATGAGTTCTTAAGAAAAAGTGTTAAATCTTTGAATTCAGTTATTTATGACAAAATGTTTCATAAGGCTACTTTTGGAAGTTATAATAAAAGTATGTTAATGTCAGTTTTTAGAATACGTGAACTTATAACTGACCGCCTTTTAAATAAAAATTTATATGACCTTGGTGAAGTAGGTCGTATCAAACTTAATAAAAAATTAGGGATTAGTTTACCACTAAATATAAGGGTTTTAACCTCTTTAGATATTCTAAAAGCTATTGATAAGCTAATTCATATTAGTTCTTATAATGAAAAGCTTGATGATATAGATAATTTAGAAAATAGAAGAGTACGTTCCGTAGGTGAACTTTTACAATTACAAGTACGTGTAGCTCTTAATCGACTAAGAAAAAAAATCACTACCGATGAAAAATTAACACCTGATATGTTCAGGGTTAAAAAAGTAAAAAGGGGTACTACGGACAAAAAGTCTAAGGATATAAAAATTAAAGCCAATAAAGCGAAAGCCAACCAAAATTTTGAGGAAGATATACCACTAGAAGAAACTTTGATGCCGAATGATTTAGTGAATGCAAAAGTTTTAACTTCTGTCATACGAGAATTTTTTGGCTTAAGTCCTTTATCACAATATTTTGACGAAATAAATGCTCTAGCACAACTTACACATAAACGTCGGATTAGTTCCTTAGGTCCCGGAGGTTTAAATAGTGAACATGTCAGCTTTGCAGCAAGAGATATTCACCCAACACAATATGGACGTTTGTGTCCAATTGAAACCCCTGAAGGACAAAAAGCCGGTTTAATTGCATCGTTGGCAACACATGCGAAAATTAATCATTATGGTTTTATAACAACTCCTTTTTTCCGTGTCTATAAAGGAAAAGTATTAAGAAAATTAGGCCCAATTTATTTAACTGCGGAACAAGAAACTATTTATAAAGTTGCATCTGGGGATGTTTTATTAACAAAAGATGAGTTTTTTCAAACTACTTCAGTTCCTGTACGTTTTTATAATGAATTTATAATTGTTGATTCTGTTAGTGTTGATTTTATAGCGGTCTCTCCTATACAAATTATAGCAATAGGTGCTTCTCTAATACCATTTTTAGAGCATGATGATGCTAACCGTGCATTAATGGGTTCGAATATGCAAAGACAAGCTGTTCCTTTATTGTACCCAAAAAAACCTATAATTGGTACAGGTATTGAACACCAAATAGCAGCAGATTCCCAAGTAGTTATTATAAATTTATTAAATGGGATTGTTGATTCCGTTTCAGCAGACCGTATTATAATACTTGATAATAAAAATATTGGAAGTTCTAAAGTTTATTTTTTAGACAAATACCGTCGTTCAAACCAAGAAACTATAATTAATCAAAAACCATTAATTTGGACTGGTGAAATTGTAAAACCAGGCCAAATTATTGCTGATGGGCCTGGGACTGATGGAGGAGAACTTGCATTAGGTCAAAATTTAACGGTTGCTTATATGCCTTGGGAAGGTTATAATTACGAAGATGCTATTCTAGTTAGTGAAAGATTAGTTCAAGAGGACCTTTTTACTTCAATCCATATAGAAAAATATGAACTACAGCTTGTAGATGATAGCGCAAGTGTAGAAGAAATAACCACAGCGATCCCTAATATTGATGTGGATGCTATATGTAATTTAGATACAAATGGTATAATAAAAAAAGGAACATTTGTTAATGCTGGTGATATTTTAGTTGGTAAGATTACACCTATAGTAGAGGATGAAGAATTACCAGAGAGTAAATTATTAAGGGCAATATTCAATATCAAATCACCAGAACCAGAAGATACTTCTTTAAGAGTACCAAATGGTATTTCAGGTCGAGTTATTGAAATACAAACAGCTTCACGTGAAAAAGGGGATAATTTAGCTTCTGGTGTATACGAATGGGTTTGTATTTCTATAGCGCAAATTAAAAAAATTCGAATTGGTGATAAAATCTCTGGACGACATGGAAATAAGGGTGTTATTTCAAAAATAATTCCAATACATGACATGCCATTTTTACCTGATGGTACAGTAGTAGATGTTATTTTAAATCCTTTAGGTGTTCCTTCACGAATGAATGTAGGTCAAATTTTCGAATGTCTACTAGGTTTTGCTGGAGATTACTTAAACCGTAGATTCAAAGTGATTCCATTTGATGAAATGTACAGACCAAATGCTTCAAGAATATTAATAAATAAGACTTTAAGAAAAGCTGCTAAAAAAACAAATAAATCTTGGCTTTTTAATAAGTCTTCCCCTGGTAAAATATTATTAACAGATGGAAGAACTGGTGAAATTTTTGATAATTCTATTCTTGTTGGAAAGCCTTATATTTTAAAGCTTATTCATTTAGTTGATAAAAAAATGCATGCACGTTCAACTGGTTCTTATTCCTTAGTAACTCAACAACCATTAGGAGGTAAATCAAAACATGGTGGGCAAAGGTTTGGGGAAATGGAAGTTTGGGCTTTAGAAGCCTTTGGTGTAGCGTACACATTACAAGAATTACTAACTATAAAATCTGATGATATCAACGGACGACATGAAGTGTTTAACGCCATTATTAAAGGTCATCCAATACCCGAACCAGGTGTTCCTGAATCTTTTAAAGTATTACTAAGAGAATTAAATGCTTTGGGGTTAGATATTACGACTCACCAAATTGGTAAATTAGATAATGGGGAAATGGCATCTTATAAAGTTAACCTATTAACTCTTGTAAAATCCAAATTACTCTAAAGATTGAGTTTATTTCAAAGTTATAAAAATATTTATTTGTATAAAATTATGAAATTATGAAAAACATGAAACAACAATTTGAGTATGTTAAAATTAATTTAGCTTCACCCGAACGTATTAAAGAGTGGGCTGAAAAAATTTTACCTAACGGAGAGATAGTTGGTGAAGTTACTGAACCTGAAACGATCAATTATCGAACTCATAAGCCTGAAAAAGGTGGGTTGTTTTGTGAAAAAATTTTTGGTCCTATCAAAAATTGGGAATGTACTTGTGGTCGTTATAAACATAAAGAACCAGAGACGTTAATTTGTGAAATTTGTGGTGTAGAGTTGACAGAATCTCGAGTACGTCGACACAGAATGGGATATATCAATTTATTATCACCAGTTGTGCATATTTGGTACTTAAAAGGGTCACCTAGCTTTTTATCCACTATTTTAGATTCTTCAATAACTAAACTCGAAGGTGTTGTTTATAATGGTAAGGAGCCTGAGCAAGATCAGGATGTTTCAAAATATGATGATTTTTTTTATGATACAGAAGGTGAGGGCTTTGTTTATGGGAAAAAACGTCAAGGTGCAGAAATTTTATACGATAGGTTAAAACGAATTGATTTAAAGGCAGAAATTGCAAGTAATCGTAACATAATGTTTTGTTCTAATGTTACAAAAGCAGTAGAGGATGCAATTAAAAGGATTCGTATATTTGAAAATTTTTTAACGACTAATACAAGGCCAGAATGGATGGTGTTACATTTTCTTCCTGTTCTCCCACCTGGTATTAGACCAATGGTAAAATTAGATAATGGAAGGTTTGCGACTTCAGACCTAAATGAACTTTACCGAAAAATTATTATTAGAAATAAAAGATTAAAACGTTTATTGTCAGTACACGCACCTAGTGTTGTTATTCTAACTGAAAAACGAATGATTCAAGAGGCTGTAGATACATTGATTGATAATGGTAAACGAGGTTCAAAAGTATTAGATGCAAATAAACGTCCATTAAAATCATTAGCTGATATTATTGAAGGTAAACAAGGGCGATTCCGTCAAAACTTATTAGGTAAACGGGTAGACTATTCCGGGCGTTCTGTTATTATTGTAGGTCCTCAATTGGAGTTAAACCAATGTGGATTACCTTATGAAATGGCAATCGAGTTATTTTTGCCATTCATTATTTATAAATTACTTTCGCAGGGTTTATCTCATTCAATAAAAAAGGCTAAAAAGATTATTTATAGTAATCAATCTTTTATTTGGTATTTAACAGAAGAAATATTAAGAAAACATCCTATTATTTTAAACCGTGCACCTACTCTTCATCGTTTAGGCGTACAAGCTTTTGACCCCGTATTAGTTAGGGGAAGAGCTATTCAGTTACATCCTCTTGTTTGCCCAGCTTTTAATGCAGATTTTGATGGTGACCAAATGGCAGTACATATCCCCCTGTCTTTTGAATCCCAATTGGAAACAAGGTTATGTCTTTTAGCTCCTAATAATTTTTTGTCTCCTTCTACTGGTGAGCCAAATATTCAACCATCACAAGATATGGTTTTGGGCTTTTATTACTTAACCGCACAAAATAGAATGGGGTTAAAAGGTTCAACTAATTATTTCTCTAATTTTAATGAAGTAATTTCAGCATATGAGCAAAAACAACTACAACTGCATTCTTCTATTTGGGTTAGGTGCCCAAAGGATATTACCTTAGATACTGAATTAAAATTTTTAAAGACTATTGTTCTAACTAATAACCAGACTCTTCATATTTATAATAATTTACAACGTAAAGAGACAAAAGACGGGCAATTATTAGTCCAATATATTCGAACTACACCTGGTCGTATTATTTTTAACCAGTGCATTAATGATATATTAAATAAATAGGAGGTATAATAAAATGTTAAAGCAATCAAAAATATTTTCTAACAACATAATCAATAAAAAAGAGTTAAAAAAAATTATTGAATGGGCATTTAAAAATTATGGTCAGAGAAAAGCTGCCTATTTTGTCGATCAATTAAAAGAAATAGGGTTTGAATACGCTACAAAATCTGGTATTTCTATAAGTATTGAAGATTTAAAAATATCACCTGCTAAAACTGCTCTTATGGAGATTGCATCTAATGATGTTTTTTTAGCAGAATCACAAGCAAATAATGGTGAGATTACAGAGGTAGAACGCTTCCAGAGGATTATCTATATTTGGAATAGTACGAGTGAAGAATTAAAAGATAGATTAATAGAATTTTTTAAAAAGAATGACCCTTTAAATTCCGTATATATTATGGCCTTTTCTGGTGCACGTGGTAACATTGCACAAGTTCGACAATTAGTCGGTATGAGAGGCTTAATGTCAGACCCAAATGGTAAAATTATTGATCGAGCCATTGGAGCAAATTTCCGAGAAGGTCTATCAATCACAGATTATATTATTTCCTCTTATGGTGCTCGGAAAGGCTTAGTTGATACAGCAATTAAAACCGCGGATTCGGGTTATCTAACAAGAAGACTTGTTGAAGTTGCTCAAAGTATTATAATCAGTGAATTAGATTGTAAGACAGAGCGAGGTATTTTTTTAGAAGAAGATGTAGAAAAAGATGAAAAGGGGTTTTTGTCACTTAAAGAACTTCTTAACGGTCGTGTACTAGCTTCTACAATTTTTAAACCAGGAAGTACAGAAATTATTGCTTTAAGAAACCAACAAATAACCTCACCTCTTATTGATGAATTAATTAAATTCAAAATTATTAAAGTATTAATTAGGTCTCCACTAACCTGCGAATGTAGAAGAGCAGTTTGTCAACAGTGTTATGGCTGGAATTTAGCACTAGGTACTTTAGTAGAGTTAGGTGAAACAGTTGGTTTAATTGCAGCACAATCTATTGGTGAACCTGGAACACAATTAACCATGAGAACTTTTCATACAGGAGGGATTTTCACAAGTGAATTAATTCGCCAAGGACGTGCTCAATGTTCTGGTTATATAAATTTTTTACCAGAGTTAAAAGTTAGCCCTTACCGTACTAATTATGGTCAAGATGCTGTAGTAAGTGAAAATCAATCCTGGTTAGCAATAATCAATTATGCAAATGAAATAGTAAAAATACGGGTTGAAGCTCGTACTATAATTCTTGTGAATAATAATAATTACATTAAACGTAATCAAGTATTATTTGAAGCTGCTCCAAAAATAAAAGAAATAAACTTAGCAGAAAAAGAAATTAAATATATTTGTGCAAAAGAACCAGGTGAAATATTCCTGGAAAAAGATGGTTTTCCACAAATGTCAGTCAATGAAAATTTTAGTAAACGAAGTAAAAAAAATTATATTTTTTGGGTTTTATCTGGTCAAGTTTTTAGCATTGCATTTAATACAAATCTAAGAGTAAGAAAATTAGAAAAAATTTATAAAAACCAAGCTATAGCACAATCAAAAATGGTTACGACTATTGGTGGTTTTATTCATTTGTCTAGAAACAAATCAACCCAAGAAATAAACAGTCTAAGTATCCAAAATTGTTCCTATGGGTTAAATAATTTCAAGATATTTATAGAGAGAAATAATATTGAAGTTACTAAATGTAAAGTCTATTTATCTCATACTCATGAAATAGTATTAAAACCAGAACTACTTAAGAATCGTTTATTTTCTTTCGGTTTCTTACACAATAAGAAATATAAAACAAAAACTGGGGGAAAATTTTATATTTCGAATTTTTATAAGCCAAGCTTATTTGGTCAGCAGCTAAGTAATAATCCGACCAATAAATTAAAGTCAGGCTCAACAATTTTTTATATACCAGAAGCTGTAGTTCAAACAACCTCAAATAAAAAAGATTTCAAATTTAAAAAGGGAGATTATGTAAAAAAAGATATAGAAATCTTCCCTAACTATCTTACTAATATAGAAGGCTTTATAGATTTTGAAGTTGAAAAACGAATTAAATATATTAGTATTAAGCCAGGACAAAGGTATCTGTTGGATAAAAAACCAAAGTTACCCAAGGAGTTTAATGAACAGGTTTATTATCCTGGAGAGTTAATATTAAATAAATTTGAAGTTAAAGCTTTAAGTTATGTTGAATTTGAAGACATTAATAATGAGACCTATTTATATATTCGTCCTATAACTCGTTATGAGTTTACGAATGAGCGTTCAGTTAAAATTTTTGAATCAAATTGTTTTGCACCTCTCAATCTATTAGTAGAAAATTTTAATTTACAAGTTGCATCTGGTCAACAAATTAAAATTGATTACCCAATACAATTTGTAGATTCCCCATTAACAATTGATTATTCGCTTCAATCAAATGATACAGAATTAATCTTTGAGTATAAGGGACCACAAAAAAAGAATTCTTATGGCCAAGTTAATCTAATTTACTCACAAACTTTTCTTTTTGATTCTGTGATACCAAAAGAGATAAAGAAAACGGATGTATCTTTAAATTTACTTGTAGAGGAAAAACAATTTATTGATCCTTATACGGTTATTGGTTCATTTGATACTATATTCCCATTTGACAATTTTATTTACAGTGTAAAAATAAAACGGAATAACATAAAGTCTAATATCTTATTAACAACAAAATCTGATTACGAAGAGGTTTTTTTAGATAGTTTTACTCATAATTATAAACAAAACCAATTTTTAAAAGTAAACAAACTTTTCAATAATAATGTACTTATTAAAAATTCTGGTTTAATGGAGCAAGTCGAAGGTAATAAAATTGCTTTACATTTAGGTCAACCTTATTTTTTCTCTACAGGAGCTTTGATTCGAAAAATCCCTGGTGATTATATTAAAGGACAAGAAAATTTTGGGCAATTAGTTTACGAACGACTAAAAACGGGTGATATAGTGCAAGGTTTACCAAAAATTGATAATATTTTAGAAGCGCGTAAGCCTAAAACTGAAGCTCTTCTTGCAACGAGACAAGGTTTTATTAAATCAATAAAATATACTTCTAATCTCATTTTAATTAGCACAGTGCCATCTAAAAGTTATGATTACTATATAGCGTCACGTTCTGAAAGATTATTAGTTAAAAATTATGAATCTATATGCGTAGGACAACCATTAACTGAAGGTCCTTTAAATCCTCATACTCTTCTTCATGTATACTTCCGATATTTTTGTTCTTTAGGAACATTATCTATTTATGAGTCAGCTTACCGTAGTTTAAAAAAATTACAAACATTATTATTGACATCTGTTCAAGCCATATATATTTCACAAGGGGTTATTATTTCAGGTAAGCATGTAGAGTTAATTGTTAGAGAAATGACTCACAAAGTTTATATAGAATACCCGGGAAAAACTAATTTTTTGCCTGGTGATATTATAGATTTAGATCAAGCCCAATATATTAATCTTTGTATCAAAAATAGTAACAAACTAGGATTCCGTCCTATTTTATTAGGGATCACAAAATCTTCTTTAAAAACAGATGGTTTTTTAGCTGCAGCGAGTTTCCAAGAAACAACACGAGTTTTAACACGAGCAGCTATCCAAGGGAAAACTGATTGGCTTAGAGGCTTAAAGGAAAATGCTATTACAGGACGATTAATACCAGCAGGAACAGGGTTCTACGCAAATCAAGATATTACTTTTAATAAAGTTTTACTACCTGAAAAATTAATAACAAAAAAAGATAATTTAAGTTTAAAAAAACAATTAAAAACGAAACAAACAAAATTAAAAAAATTAATAAAATTTAAATATAATAATTAAATAACCGTTGTTTTTTCTTCCATTTATAATTAAAAGGTTAAAAGTCTGCTATACTAGTTATCATATAAATTAACACAAAAATAATTATTATTTAATTTAAGAAAAACGTTTTAACTACAAGTAAAAGAGTTAATTATAAAATATTTAAAAATAAAAAGGATTATTATTTCTATGGCTAAAATTGAATTGGCTCAACTTTTAGATGCAGGTGTACATTTTGGACATAAAGCTCATCGATGGAACCCAAAAATGTTTCCTTATATATATGCAGAACGTAATGGTATACACATTTTAGATTTAATACAGACAACTGAATTTTTAAAACGAGCTTGTGATTTTAGTAAAAAAGCATCGGCAAAAAACCAAACTTTTCTATTTGTTGGCACAAAAAAACAAGCCTCTTCTTTGATTGCTATTGAAGCTCAAAAATGTGGTGCATTTTATGTAAACCACCGTTGGTTAGGTGGGATGCTAACAAACTGGGTAACTATAAAAGGGCGAATTGATCGTTTAAATCAATTAGAAGAACAAGAAAAATTAAACTCCTTTAATAATCTACCTAAAAAAGAAGCATCAAATTTAAAAAAAGAATTAGAAAAGCTAAAAAAATATTTTAATGGCGTGAAGGGAATGAAAAAAATTCCTGATATTTTAGTAATAATTGACCAAAAGCGTGAAATTATTGCTATTCAAGAAGCACTTTCTTTAGATATTCCTATTATTTCGATTCTTGATACGAATTGTGACCCAAATTTAGCTACAATACCAATCCCTGGTAATGATGATTCGATTAGATCAATAAAATATATTATTAAAAATATAGCAGATAGTATTTGCTTAGGACAACAAAATTCTCTAAAAATTTAAAAAATAAGGTTAAAAGTTAATAACAACATTAAAAATTAGGATAAAATATTATTATGACTTTAGAAATTAGTTCAGCACTAGTTAAAGAATTGAGACAAAAAACTGGTGCTGGTATGATGAATTGCAAAAAAGCTCTCCAAGAAACAAATGGTGACTTTGAAGAAGCTGTTAAGACTTTACGTCAGAAAGGTTTAGCTGCTGCAGACAAGAAAGTGGATAGAAAAACTATTGAAGGTGTCGTAAATAGTTATATACACGCCGGTGGAAAGATTGGGGTTTTAGTGGAAGTTAATTGTGAAACAGATTTTGTTGCACGACGTGAAGAATTTCAAGAGTTGGTTCAAAATATTGCAATGCAAATTGCAGCTTCACCCGATGTTCTTTATGTAAATACTAATGAAATACCAAAAGAATTTTTCCTTGCAGAAAAAGAAATTGAATCAGAGAAACAAGATTTAATTAATAAACCTGATGAAATTAAAGAAAAAATTATTTTAGGGCGAATTGAAAAAACCTTGAAAAATTTAAGTTTACTTGATCAAGCATTTATTAGAGATTCAAATATTACAATTGATGAATTAATAAAGGAAAAAATAACCCTTTTTGGTGAAAATATTAAAATTAAAAGATTTACTCGTTATACATTAGGAAGTTAGGACCATAGATTATTATTTAAAAGCTAAAAAAAAATTAGAAGATAACTAACTCGGTAAACTTTAACGATCCTAGTTAGTCATTACATGATAGAAAAGTTTTCTATTTAAAATTTTTCTTTTTAAGGTGTTTTAAACTATAATTATTTTAATTTTGGTTCCATAGCATTCATCTGTATGCGTATTTTTGCATAAGGTGTTATAATTTATCTCTTTACTAAAATTAAATATGAATATTCTGGAAAGTACTAATTTTATTCATTTGAACTCATTAATCTTTTTATCAGATATCGAAGTTGGAAAACATCTCTACTGGGAATTAAATGATATTACTTTTCATGGCCAAGTATTAATCGTTAGTTCTTTTGTAATATTATTAACACTTTTATTTTCGTTTTTAGGAACTTCAAATAAGAATATAGTTCCTAATGGTTGGCAAAACTTTATGGAGTCAGTTGTTGAGTTTATTAAAGATATCGCTCAAAACCAACTTGGTGAAACGGCTTATAGACCATGGTTACCATTTATTGGTACTTTATTCCTATTTATTTTTGGCTGTAACTGGGCAGGTGCCATAATCCCTTGGAAGTTGATAAAGCTTTCGGAAGGTGAATTTGGGGCTCCAACAAATGATATAAATACAACAGTAGCATTAGCTTTATTAACATCATTTATGTATTTTTATGCAGGTTTGAGTACAAAAGGGTTTGGATATTTTAAAAGATATATAGAACCTACACCTCTTTTATTACCAATTAATATTTTAGAGGATTTCACAAAACCTCTTTCATTAAGTTTTAGACTATTTGGTAATGTTTTAGCAGATGAATTAACTGTTTCTGTTTTAGCTTTATTAGTTCCTCTAATTGTGCCCTTACCGGTTATGCTTCTAGGGGTTTTTGCCAGTTCAGTGCAAGCTTTGATTTTTTCAACTCTAGCTGGTGCATACATCGCTGAAGCTGTTGAGGGACATTAATTCTAATTAATTATTAAGTATTTTAACTATTTAAAGGAATCTATTAGAAATTTGTTAATTTTTTCTTATCTAACCCATGAATAAATTATATGGATTCAATTGTTTCTGCTGCATCCGTTATAGCTGCTGGTCTTGCTGTTGGTTTAGCTGCAATTGGCCCTGGAATTGGTCAAGGTACTGCCGCTGGTCAAGCTGTTGAAGGTATTGCTCGTCAACCAGAAGCAGAAAATAAAATCCGTGGTACTTTACTTTTAAGTTTCGCCTTCATGGAAGCTTTAACAATTTATGGGCTAGTTGTAGCTTTAGCTTTATTATTTGCAAACCCATTTACTAGTTAATAAACAATAGCCAAGACGTTGAGAATTATATATTGAAAACGTCTTGGCTATTATTATCAATCAGTTATCCTTTCCCCACAAAAATTTTATTTTTAATACTAAAACTAAAAGATGTTTTATAACTATAACTCCATTTTAATAATAGGAACCGAAAAAACTGGAGGACTATTCGATTTTGATGGTACATTACCAGTCATAGCATTACAATTTGTACTTTTTATGTTCATTTTAAATTTTATCTTATATACACCTCTTTTAGATACTATTGATGAGCGAAATCTTTATATTAAAAAAAGTTTAGACGAAGCTACAAGTGTACTAACAAAGTCTAACCAATTAAATGTAAAATACGAAGCAAAAACATCGAAGGCGCGTAAAGCAGCTAAATTAGATTTATTAACTTACCAAAAGCTATATAAAGATATTTTAGAAGAAAAAATGAAGTCTTCTCAACTTTTTATTGATAAATTTTTAATTGAAACAACTGAAAATTTTGAAAACAATAAAGATAGCATATTAACAAGCTTTGATAATGAAATTGATTCTTTAAGTAGTCAAATTATGGCAAAGCTTCTTACTTAAATATACTTTTTTTTAGAAGAAAAAATAGCACCTATGAAAATTTACAAATATTAATTAATTAATAAAAAAATGAAAAGTTATCTAGAGTACTTTGCATCAAGTGAAAATTTTGGAGTAGCATTAAATACGGATATATTTGAAACAAATATTATAAATATAATCTTGTTACTGGTAATCCTTTTTGTTGTGATAAAAAACTTTTTAACAGAAAACCTTACAGCACGTAAGAAAAAAATTGTAGATGATATACAAAATGCTGAAACTCGTTTAGCAGATTCTAACAAACGTTATACTGAAGCTAAAAAGCAGTGGGCACAAATGGATATCATCATTAAAGAGATAAATCATCAAATGGAAGTAACAAAGCAGAATGTTTTAAAGCTTAAATGGGATCAAGGAAAAGAAGATCTTTCTAAAAAATTTACAACAGCAATAGCGGTTTTACGTAATAGAGAGAATAAAATTTTCAATGATGTTATTAAGGAAGTTTCGAAAAAAGCATTAAACCGTGTTATTTTTAAACTTCAAAAACAATTAGGGACAGTGGAACAATCTGCTATTGTAAATCGGAAAATAATGCAATTAGGAGACTAAAAATGGCTAACACAATGTTTGGTTCAAAAATAGCAAATCCGTATTCAGAAGCTTTATTACAATTAGGCTTAAATTTGTATTTAAAAGAAGAGAATGCTGATACTCAAGTTTTCTTTCAAATTATTTTTGATATGGAGAATTTGTTAACAATATTAAAATTAACTCCAGTATTAGAAAAATATTTAGCTAATCCTTTGATTCTAGATAAGGATAAAAAAAATGTTTTAGAAAAGTGTTTATCAAAAAAAACAAGTTCTACAACAAAAAATTTTTTAATGCTTCTAGTAGATAAAAAAAGAATAGGTTTTCTTCAAATAATTACCCAAACTTTTTTAAATAAAGCTTATGATTTTGTTTGTCTTAAATTTGTTGAAGTTTATTCTGCCTCTACATTAAGTAAAGATCAGAAAACGCAATTAATAGAAAAACTTAAAATATTACTAGGTCCTGAATTTACAACTTCTAAAGTTTACTATTCTAAAATCAATGTAACATTCCGTGTGGATAAAGAAATTTTAGGTGGTTTTATTATTAAAGTTGATTCTAAAATTATTGATTTAAGTTTACGTGGGGAATTAGAAAGCTTGGCGAAACAAATGGAAGTAAGCTTATTAAATTAAAGCTTAAATAGTATTGGTTTTCGTAAAGATATTTCTCTAGTTTTTTAACTAAAGAAGAAAATTGTTTTATTGTATTTTTTCTGTAATTTAAAGTTCTTATTCAAGGAAGAAAAAAAATTGAGTATCTTATGACAAACCCTAATGAAATAAGTAATATTATTAGAAAACAGATTGAAGATTATAGTACCGATTTAAATATTGATATTATTGGAACTGTATTACAGGTTGGGGATGGGATTGCTCGTGTTTATGGGTTAGACGAGGTAATGGCTGGTGAATTACTAGAATTTGATGAAGGTACAATTGGTATTGCATTAAATCTAGAGAATGATAACGTTGGTGCGGTTCTTATGGGTGATGGCCGAGAAATTTTAGAGGGAAGTACAGTAAAAGCAACAGGTCGAATTGCTCAAATTCCTGTAGGTGATAGTTTATTAGGTCGTGTTTTAGACCCTTTAGCTATACCAATTGATGGTAAAGGTGAGGCAGCTTCAACAGAAACACGTCTTATTGAATCAATGGCTCCTGGTATCATTAGTAGAAAATCTGTTTGTGAGCCATTACAAACTGGTATTACTGCCATTGATGCTATGATTCCAATTGGTAGAGGCCAACGTGAATTAATTATTGGTGATAGACAAACTGGAAAAACTTCTATCGCTTTAGATACGATTATTAACCAAAGAGGTCAAGATGTTGTTTGTGTTTATGTTGCAATTGGTCAAAAAGCCTCTTCTGTTGCACAAGCTGTAACTAATTTACAAGAAAGAGAAGCTTTAAGTTATACTGTAATCGTTGCTGCAAATGCAGACCAACCTGCGACATTACAATATATTGCCCCTTATACAGGTGCAGCAATTGCTGAATACTTTATGTATACTGGTAAGTCTACTTTAGTAGTATATGATGATTTATCAAAACAAGCATCAGCCTACCGTCAAATGTCTTTATTATTACGTCGCCCACCTGGCCGAGAAGCTTACCCAGGGGATGTTTTTTATTTACATTCACGTTTATTAGAGCGTGCAGCAAAATTAAATGATGTACTTGGTGGTGGTAGTATGACTGCATTACCAATTATTGAAACTCAAGCTGGCGATGTTTCCGCATATATCCCTACTAATGTAATTTCAATTACTGATGGCCAAATCTTTTTATCCGGTGACCTATTTAATGCTGGATTACGTCCTGCAATCAATGTTGGTATTTCAGTATCTCGAGTAGGTTCTGCAGCACAGATAAAGGCTATGAAACAAGTAGCAGGTAAACTAAAATTAGAATTAGCACAATTTGATGAGCTTGAAGCATTCTCACAATTCGCCTCAGATTTAGATAAAGCAACGCAAGCTCAACTAGCTCGAGGACAACGATTAAGAGAAATTTTAAAACAAGCGCAAAATTCACCAATCCCTGTAGCTGAACAAGTGGCTATTATATACATTGGTACGAATGGATTTTTAGATGATTTAGAAATTAGTGAAATTTCACCGTATATAAAAAGTCTTCGTGAGTATATAACAAACTCTAAACCAGAATACCTGGAAATTGTAAATTCTTCAAAACAATTAACTGGTGAAGCTGAGACTATTTTAAAAAGTGCAATTGATGATGTAAAAAAAACTTTTAAAATTTAATATTACTAGATTTTAAACACTTAAAAAATTTTTAAGTGTTTAAAGTCTAACAACATTAAAGATTAAATAAGTAGTATTCTTTAAAATTTATTTTTTTTAGAATAAACCTAATGTTATTGCTTTACTTATTGGTAAACAAGCACCGATTCCTAACCATATAGCAACAAATGTTCCTATTAAAAAGACAGTTGAAGCTACAGGTCTTCTAAATGGGTTTTGGAATTTATTAACATTTTCAATAAAAGGTACTGTTATTAAGCCTAATGGGACAGCAGCCATAGCTAAAACACCTAATAATTTGTTCGGTAATACACGTAACAGATTAAATGTTGGGAAAAAATACCATTCAGGTAAAATTTCTAACGGCGTTGCAAATGGGTTAGCTTTTTCACCTAATGCTGAAGGCTCCATCACTGCTAAACCAATAACTAATACAAAAGTTCCTAAAATACAAATAGGAAACATATAAAAAATATCATTCGGCCAAGCAGGTTCACCATAATAATTGTGGCCCATTCCTTTTGCTAATTTAGCACGTAATTTAGGATCCGTTAAATCCGGTTTTTTTAAGATCGACATAATATCTCCTATTATTATATTTATATATATTAAAAACTAAAAACTAAAATCTTATTTCTTTAATAAAGCGCATTTAATACTATTTTTCTTTTTATAATGGTCCTGAAATACCTTGTTTTCTTATCATTAAGAAATGTGTAATCATTAGCGCAGCTGCGACTAACGGTAAAACAAATGTATGCGCACTATAGAATCGTGTTAAAGTATTCTGTCCTACACTAACTCCCCCACGTAATAGTTGAACTATTGGAGGTCCAATAATAGGGACAGCCTCAGGTACTCCTGTTACAATTTTACAAGCCCAAAACCCTACTTGGTCCCATGGTAATGAGTAACCCGTCACACCAAAAGATACTGTTGTAACCGCTAGAGTTACTCCTGTAACCCATGTTAATTCACGAGGCTTTTTAAACCCTCCAGTTAAATAAACTCGGAAAACGTGTAAAATTAACATAAGTACCATCATACTTGCAGACCAACGATGAATAGATCGGATTAACCATC